CTGGTTAGGGGTATCTAACCAGATACTTGGCTTATGAATGGGATTTTGAGTCCCACTCCTATTTTGAGTCCCATTCAAAGGATTTGGAGTCCTTCGGAAACAGGGAAAGGATGGGATTTTGAGTCCCATCCCCTATGTGTTTGATGAGACACCAAACAACCAACTACTAAGATTTCTGGTCCATCTCATTTACATTCGAATCTTTGAGAGGAATCACGTTCATATCTCAGTCGTTCCTTTTGTTTTTTTCTTCCTCTTTTCTCTCTCTCCTGTATCTGTGAGACTATTCCTTGAGTTTCGGGTCTCGCTCCAATCCTTTCGGATGTTGGGATTTGCTGTCCCAGTCTTGGTTCGGAGAGAGGAAGAGAGGAGGTGGGACTTGCTGCCTCACGTATCTCTGCAATAGGACCCACTCGTCTCTCGAGTCGGAGAGACATTTCCAGTGCTACTTCACTCGGGGAGACAGGCATGGAAATCGACCAGGTAAAAATTTTGAGTTCCACTGGTGAGAAGCGAGAAGTCGAGATACTTTTTCCATAAATGCGAGACCTCTGGACGCCTCGCGTAGGATTCGAACCTCCGTACTACGCGGTACTATATTTTGAGTCTAGCATGCCTACCCTTCCTTGGAAGCAGGGAAACGCGGTGGAGTTACGTTCACCAATCCAATTATACGAGTATATCTATATGCCTGTCAACTGCTGAACCGAATTTTCATCTCTTTTTTACCAAATTTACTAACTGGGAGACTCCACTCGGGTCAGGTTTAGACGAGGTCCCTGGACCTTTTTCATTACTCATTGCTTCTTCGTGGAGTGGTAGGATTCCACTTCATACTGACGATGGCCGAGGGTTCGAATCTATTCTCGCCCGCAATCAATCATCCCTAAAGGGGTGGTTGATTCCCTCTTCCTACAGAGACCTTTCTTTGTCACGACCTGACAAGCCCACGCCTATCTCGCAAGCAAATCTTTTTTTCGGTATCAATCAAATAATACCATATGAAGATACAAGAAAGAGAGGCATTCTCCTTCCGCCTAAATACTTGGATGTAGCAGCATGGGTTGTCACTGCCCAACCCCAGCTGCGCATCGCGCGGAAATACTTATATCTCCCCCGGAATAGACGAGTGATCATTTTCCTAGCAAGTGATTCCGGGTGCGAAAAGGCAGATACAAGCTAGATAGGAGAATGTCAGGATCAATTACCGAGGAAGATATAACTATTTCGTAAGTTGTAGAGACAGACTAGTTGGGACAGCAGAAGCAGAACCGGCTTTTGATATTTGATAAAAGTCGTTTGAAAAAGAAAGTTCGCGTCACAATTTGAAGTGAGTCTAGAATAAAGTATTCCGTGTGATCCCGATAATGGGATCTATTAATATACCCGATAGGATTGATGCTAGTGCACGAATGATCATAGCTATTTCAATAGAACTTTTTGAAATTGAAATTGATGGAGAAACTAATGAATTTTGTATATAAGTTGTGGATGCATCGCTCCTCCCATTCTTCCCAGTGAACATTAATTTAATTATTTTGAGATAATAGTAGATAGAGATGACACTTGTGACGAGCGCTACCAGAACTGATGGGTACGAACCAGCCTTCCATCCATGCCAAAGGAGATAGAGTTTACCGAAAAAACCGGATGGTGGAGGGATACCCCCTAGGGATGGTGAACGTAAAACCGGAGAGAATGTTAGAACAGGATCCTTCATGTATAATCCCGCGTAATCCCTAATATTATCAGTTCCGGTTCGTAAACCAAATGGGGTGATACGAGCAAAAGTTCCCAGATTCATGAATATATAAATAAACGTATAAGTTGTCATACTTGCATAACCGTTCTCCGGGTCTGCAGCAAGTACTCCAATCATAATATATCCAATTTGGCTTATAGAGGGATAAGCTAGCATACGTTTCATGCTTATTTGAGTAACGGCAACTAGATTTCCTAATATCATGCTAGAAGTGGCCAATAATCCTACCACGATATGCCACTCATTAGGTAGATGTGGGAAAATTAGGCCGAAGAGTCGCGTAAATAAAGCTGGAGCTGCTACTTTAGAGGTAACAGAGAAAGAAGCAACGACTGGTGTAGGAGAGTCAGAGTCGAAAAGAAGATTTTCGATCTTTCCGCTCATTCAGAACCGTGCATGAAATTCTCACTTCACACGGCTCTTGGTTCATAAGAGATTCACTACTGATATTGCTCCCAGAACCTTCCTCGTGTATGTTTCAAACCCATTATTCCTTGAATAATTCATAATCATTCAATATGAGGACTAATTGTTAACTTCTCGAAGAATCCTCCGTCATTTGTTTAGATTACCCACCAGCAGTTTCGTCTCGAATTTTTTATTGCTTGTTTGTCCTTCTTCACTTTTCAACGGAATCCTTTCAACAACTAAAACAACTTGTTGGGTTGGTAGGCACACACGCCCGGCGGGAGAGACAAATTGTGACTTTTTTCGCTTTGACACGGTTTTGCCAACCGTGTTATAATACTACAGATAAGTGGCCGAAGTGCCATTGGTTGGCATCCATGGCTGAACGGTCAAAGCACCCAACTCATAATTGGCGAATACACAGGTTCAACTCCTGTTGGATGCAAATAAGAAAGGGAGGTCGGGGAGGTGAAGGGAGGTAGAAGAGGCGGATAACTGAGAAACCTATCTGCAAGACACGTAAATCCGAAGTTGGCGGCGGCAGAAGCCAAACTAGTAGACTATACGGGAGTTACGGAAGAGACAAAGAGAATTGGGGGAAAACGGACAAAGTGAGAAGGATACTACGGAAAAATTGAAAAACCAATTAATTACCGAAAAGTCTATTCGTTTGTTGCAGCAAAACCAATATACTTCTCATGTAGACTCGAAATTGACTAAAACTGAAATGAAAAGTTGGATCGAAGGATTTTTTGCTGTTAAGGTGGGAGGCATCAATAGTAGTCGGGTAGCGAATAAGAGAAAAAGAAGAGGTAAATTGAGTTTGAATTCTACGAGTAGAAAAAAAATGATTGCTAGACTTCGAGCTAATTACTCTATTCCACTATTTGTAAACTAATACCTGAAAAACTTCTAACTTTCTACCAAATTAAAGGATTACGCATAAACATAAAAGGGAAGAATAAGTATGGCTATATGACTATATGAGGCATATACTCCAGGCACCCGGAACCGGGCCATTATGCGATTTGGGGAAACAACGGAATCCAAGCCCCATAAACAATTGACTTACCATAGGATGTCCGGAAATGGTCGCAACAATGCGGGAATCATCACCAGTAGACATAGAGGGGGTGGGCACAAGCGTTTACGTCGTGAAGTTGATTTTCGGCGAGACAAGTTGGGTGTTGCTGGAAGAGTAGCCAGTATCGAATACGACCCCAATCGCAATGCTTCCACTTGTTTAATCAACTACACAGATGGTGGTAAGGGATACATTTTGCACCCACGGGGAATAGGGGTTGGAGATATCGTAACGTCTAGTTCTGACGCATCCATTTCAGTTGGAAATGCCCCACCTCTGAGTGCGTGTTGAATACTTGATTCGCGTATTCCGAAACTAGTCGGTCGGGTTGTAGGCTGGGCCCGGAAACCTGGCACTACTTCGAACTTATTGGGTAATATGGAGTAAACCTGGTTGGGGTAACCAAATAGGGACAGTAGCGCGTGCTAAGGTCTGGAGCAATTAAATGATACATCAATTTGCAAAGGTAAGATAATATGGAAACAGATAAATAATCTCGAAATTGGAATGACGGACGAAGGGCGTCTCATGCACATGTCGAGGGTGTGGAAAGTGCGAATTCAAAACACTCGATTTGGCAGTCAGAGGCAACATCGAAGCCACAGAATAACACATGGAATAGATGCATGGAGGTGGAGATATGTCAATGCCAGGAAGAAAAGGTTTCCTAAGTTATCCCGGACATTGACTAATGCCGACGCGAATCATCGAAGTCACCAATTCTGCCGCTAAATTCTTAAGAAATACTGGATTCTTGTAAGGAAGCCAGGTGCGGGCAAAAAAGCCAAGGATACAGTAAAGAAAGATAGTCCAAAAATTACTTGCTTATGTTTCAGTAGGCGTCAATTTGGTACTGCCGAAACCCAGCAACAGTACCTAATCTCATCTTTCGTATCCAGAAAGCTGTATGCTTCGAAAGAAGCTTGTACAGTTTGGGGAGGGGTCTTCCCCAGTCGTTTCCTTCCCTTTAAGGAGGGGTAAGAGGAGGGGGGGGTCTACCTCGGCCAAAATACCTTTAGGTACCATTATACATAATATAGAATCAAAATCTGGGAAAGGCGGATAATCAGTTAGAGCAGCTGGCGCAGCAGCAAAAGTAATTGCAAAGGAAGGTCAATTGGCTACACTAAGACTACCTTCCAACGAAATTCGTTTAATACCTCAGAATTGCCTGGCAAGTGTAGGACGGGTCGGAAACATCGATATCAACAATGAAGGCTTGGGGAAAGCTGGGTCCAAGCGCTGGTTAGGGAGACGGCCTAAAGTGAGAGGTTCAGCTACGAATCCTGTGGATCATCCCCACGGAGGGGGGGAAGGCAGGACGTCGATTGGTAGGAAGAAGCCATCAACCCCTTGGGGGCATGTCGCGCTTGGAAAAAGGAGTCGGAAGGGAGGGAAATATAGCAATCCCCTCATACTTCGTCGACGCAGAGGTTACTGATAAATGGAAATATTAGGCAGGGGGCTAATCGGCCATGGCACGTTCATCGAAAAAAGGTCCTTTTGTAGCTAATCATTTGATACGAGAGATTGAAAACCTTAACATACGGAGAGAGAGAAAATTAGTTGTAACTTGGTCTCGCGCTTCTGCAGTCGTACCTATCACGATCGGCCACACCATTGCCGTGCATAATGGGCGGGAGCACCTACCTATTTACGTAACCGATCGCATGGTGGGTCATAAACTGGGGGAATTTGTACCCACCCGGAATTTTAGGGGACATGCAAAAAATGATAAAGGATCCCGTCGATAATTAGGAAATTATACTTCACGAAAAACGAAAAGAAATCAGAAATTGGGGCGCGGGCTCTGGGAAAAAATATCCGCGCGTCAGCTATCAAAATACGACGGATTACCGATCGAATCCGGGGTTGTTCGTACGGAGAAGCACTTGTATTACCCGAATTTATGCCTCATAAAAAATGTTACCTCATATCGCAATTGATTCTTCCCGCAGCGGCAAACGCCAATACCAATTTCGGATTGAATAAATCCGATTTGTTCATTAGTGAGGCCTGAGTCGAGAATTCCGCGTATTTAAAAAGATTCCGTCCTCGAGCTCAGGGCCGAGGTTACCCGATAAAGAAACCCACTCGTAAAGTAACCACTAAGTCAAACTCAAATTTTGCTGGGGAGATAGAAGGATGACTACATAAAAGACGCCCATTAATTGGGACATGTTGGGAGGTTAAAGAAAACTGCGAAGGAACAACTAAGTAAGAAATAATTTAATATTGAGTTGAGGAAAAGTAGATACGGGACGAAAGATTCATCCACTCGGTTTTCGACTCGGTGTAAGTTAGAAGCATTATTCTCATCGGTTTGCGCAAGCAAAAGATTATCCGAAGTTTCTTGAAGGGGATAGACAAATACGCGCCTCTGTCGAGAAGTATATTGCGAAACACGTGAAGGACGCCACAAACTATGGCGGAGTTGGGCATATCGAAATCCAACGGAAAACAGATCTCATTCGGGTTGATATACATACGGGATTTCCTGATTTACTCATTGAAGAGCAAAGTTTAGGGATTACTCAGATGAAGAGCGGTATCGAAAACATCTCAGGGATCGAAAGTCGGAAGCTCAGAGTTATACTAAGTAGTATCACCCAACCATATGGGGAGCCAAAGATCTTGGCGGAGCATGTTGCCTCACAACTAAGAAATAGAGTTCCTTTTCGACGAACTATGAAAAAAGCTATTGAATTGGTTGGAAGAACTAGCGATAGAGGTATTAAGATACAAATAGCCGGACGCCTCAATGGTAGTGAGATGGCTCGAGTTGAATGGGCTAGGGAAGGTAGGGTCCCCCTACAAACCATTAAAGCCCGTATAGGCTATTCCTACCACCCGGCTCAGACGATTCACGGGGTTTTAGGCATAAAGACTTGGACATTTCGGGGTACTGGGTGATCCCTACCCAATGAGAGAAAAACTATCCAATGAGTTTTGATGCAACCTAGGGCAGCTTCATCCTATCCCAGTTTCAATACTTTTCATTTTAAACCCCAAAAGATCTTTGCTACGCTTAGTGTGCGACTCGTCCAAGCAACATCTCTTTATCCATAAAAGAAAAACTAATTGACTGAGTAATGAGCCCCCTGTTTTTGAGTACTGAATAAGTGAATGCCGAAGACGGAGTGGGGTTATCTCATCACAAATGAAATTTCTATCCGTGGAAAGTTTTTTCATGGGGAAGCTGAAAACATTACCAATTTATGACTATTTCGAGAAGTAGAAATCGGAATAATTGAATTTTTTTTCTCGAAATCGTGTGGTTAACCACTCAACCCCCAAAAAGCTGCGTGATGTAGTGCAATTGCCAAATTGTCAATATCTAAAGTAGAGCTATGAGTCAATTAATGCTGGGAACGCTGACTCGACGAAATTGGGGTAGAGTGAAAAGCTCCGTCGCTGGGGGGAACCAAAACGTTTGCTCCAAGAGACTGAAACAACGAAGGGACTTCCGAATCTCCTTCATTCAATTAATTAATATCGAGATTCGGCGGACGGGATGGCGAGAGAAGCCCACACCTCGAAGGAGAAAGAAATTAAAAGATCGAGCATATTCTCGCCCGTGGATTTGGCGCCAAGTAATATCTAAACCGCTATTTGGAAATGAAATGAAATGAGAGTCGGAATAGAAAAAGGAGAGGGCGACGTAGAAATAGTTGGTAAGTTTGCGAAATATGAAAAGTGGTATCGAATTCACGAGGAGCCGGTTGAGGGGCGACTTTCGTGTCCGGTTCTGCATCAGAGATTGGTAAATTATGCCGACATCGACTGTAACCCCAGACGAACTAAATATCGTAAGCAACATAGAGGAAGATTGAGAGGAATATCTAGTCGTGGCAACACCATCTCCTTCGGAAAATTTGCTCTCCAGGCCCTCGAACCTGCTTGGATTACGGCTAGACAAATAGAGGCGGGAAGAAGGTCAATAACGCGCTGTGCTCGTCGAGGTGGGAAGCTATGGATACGCATCTTTCCCGACAAACCCATCACCGTGAGACCTGCGGAAACACGTATGGGGTCGGGAAAAGGATCTCCGGAATACTGGGTATCTGCAGTTAAACCAGGCCGAATAATTTACGAATCGAGTGGGGTATCGGAAGATGTAGCCAAAGCTGCTATGGCGATGGCTGCCCACAAAATGCCCATGTCTACCCGAGTAGTAACTACTGCGGAATCGTGACACTTGTCATAAGCAAGTAGGTAGGTAAAAGACAAGTGACTTAGACCCGAAATGGTGATGACGACAACGGGAATGTCATATCTGAGGCTGAGGTGTCACCTCGATAGTCATTAAAGCGAATACACCTTATCAATTGGGTTAGATTAATCACGATAACAGTAATTCACTTATTACCAAAATTTCTTGGGTGGAATATATCTCCCTTTACCCGAATATACTACAAATAAACCTATTATTCTTCCCGATTACCAAACGATTCAAACTCAAAGTTATTCAGATGTGGCGGACAACAGCGGGGCCCGCAAATCAATGTGTATTCGAGTGTTGGGAACAGGCAACCGCAGATACGCAGGTACGGGTGACGTCGCAATAGCCGTAGTTAAAGAAGCAGTACCCAATATGTCTCTAAAGAGATCGGAAGTGGTTAGGGCGGTGGCAGCTTGTACTCGCAAAGGGATAAAACGATGCAATGGAATGATTGTTGGATTCGACGACAATGCGGCCGTCGTTGTCAACCAGGAAGGAAATCCCAGAGGGACTAGGATTTTCGGTCCAGTAGCTAGGGAATTGAGAGATTATAATTTTGCCAGAATAGTCTCGTTAGCTCCCGAGGTGTTGCAAAAACCAATGGTGATATGATTTAGCGTCGTCGGTTTGACAGATAAAATATTCAAGCCGAATTTTTTTATAAAAAAAATTCGGCTTGAATATTTTATCTGTCAAATGTATCTAAATATCCCGAATACACAAAATCAAATTGGAGGAGACGGAAGAAAAAAAGAGGTTAGGAATCATTCTGGTATTGATAATTACAACAATTACTGATTGATATTTCACGAATAGCGACGCCATCTCCACCGCACTTACTGCCGCAAGAAATGCTAATACAAGAAAAAGAGCTATGATCAAAATACCTGCCACTAAAATGATTGCACGCATCGTACAAATTTTAGCGGAAGAGGGTTTCATAAAAAGTGCTGTGAGGCACAGGGATAATGGGAAAGAGTTTCCGGATGTGAACTTGAAGTATCTTGGTAAGAAGAGAGACCCCTACATTGCAGTTATCAAACGAATTAGTAAGCCTGGCTTAAGAGTTTACTCCGATCATCGGGAAATTCCCAAAATATTGGGTGGTATGGGAATTGCAACTTCACCGACATCTCATGGACTTACTACAGATCGGGAAGCTCGACACAAAAAAATTGGGGGGGAAATCTCGTGTCACATTTGGTGATTCAAAAATTTATTCCGGCGAAAAGTCAGTTGTTTCCAAAACGATTATGTCTCCAAATAGCTATTAGCGATATCGGCTGAGTTAGCAATCTCTTAAAGAAATCTATGAATTACGGGAGGTTTATTTAGCTCGAATGATGAAGAAGCAGAATCTTATTGACATGGAGGGTACAGTTACGGAATCGCTTCCCAATGCCATGTCTTGAGCGTGTTTGGATAATGGATGCCAAGTCTTGACTCACATATCGGGAAAGATCTGACGGAATTACATAAGAATATTACCAGGAGATAGGGTAAGAGCCGAATTAAGTCCTTATGATCTTACCAAAGGGTGTACCATTTACCGACTTCGAAGTAGGCAGGCAAATAGCAGTCAGTAGATTTTGTTGTTGGTGCCGCTATCTAGTAATTATCTGCTTGCTCAAATTTTCCTTTCAATTTGATGAAAAAAGGAGGACGCATCTAAAATCTATAAATAGATTTACCCAAAAGTAGATTTATCCAACTAATTTAAGGTTGTAGCTACGAAAATTCGTGCCTCCATTCGCAAAATATGTGAGAAGTGTCGATTGATTCGTAGACGTGGACGAATCATGGTAATTTGTTGCAATCCGAAGCATAAGCAGAGGCAGGGATAGTCGAAATATTTATACGTGGAACCAAGTAGCAATTAACAACAGCCGCCGAATATGAGTAATCAATCAACTATGTCAGGTAATTCGAGAAAAATTCGTTCACGCAAGGTGAAGCGCGGAGTCCAAAAGGGGGTTATTCATATCCAAGCAAGTTTCAATAATACCATTATTACTGTCACGGACGTTCGGGGATAAGTGGCTCCCCGGTGTTCGGCCGGTGCCTGCGGATTCAAGGGTACACGCAAAAGTACACCATTTGCCGCCCAAGCTGCGGCGGAAAACGCTATCCGTGCTTCAATGGATCGTGGTATGAAGCAGGCAGAAATTACGATGAGTGGACCCGGTCCGGGAAGAGACACCGCTTTACGGGCTATTCGCCGAAGCGGCATAATCCTCAGTTTCGTACGTGATGTGACCCCCATGCCATATAATGGGTGCCGACCCCCCCGAAAAAGACGTGTCTAACTGGTAGTTATATAAAAACTAAAGGGGGATTTCTTTATGCTCACGTGTGAAACACCGATCTCTACCCAAGCAATTCAATGGAAATGCGTTGAATCCAAGACAGAAAGTAGGCGTCTTCATTATGGCCGTTTCGTCGTATCTCCCTTCAAGAGGGGCCAAGTTAGTACTGTGGGAATTGCCATGCGTAGAGCTTCATCAGAAGAGGTTCAGGGAACGAGCATAACATGTGCAAGGTTTCACGGAGTTTTGCACGAGTATTCCACAATAACGGGTATTTAAGAGACAATACATGATGTTTCAGTTAATCTAAAGGAAATTGCACCTAGGAGCGACTCTAATGATGTTAAAGAAGCAGTTTCATCTGTAACTGGTCCCAAAGAAGTAACTGCGGGTGATACATCACTGCCGCCCTCTGTCAAAGCGATTGATGATTCGCAGTATATAGTTACCATTACCCAACCAATATCTGTAAATATTGCATTGAAAATTGAAAAAGATTGCGGATACCGCATAGAAAATTCGAATGGATATGAAAATGGAGAATTTCCCGTCGATGCCGTATCTATGCCTGTTCGAAACGTAAATTATAGCGTACATCTATTTGGAAGTGGTAGAGCGACGCGAGAAACATCATTTATTGAAATATGGACTAATGGTAGCCTGACCCCGGACGAGGCAATTAGCGAGGCTTCTAAAAAACTAATAGACTTATCAACTCCCTTTTTGCACGTGAAGCGCGAAGACGTCTCTTATTTCTATTCCGGAGATGGTGAAAGTTCCTCCGCTTCGGCGAGATCTTCTTCACAAATTTATGATGTGAATGAACTAGAGGGAAAGCTTTCCAAAAATACGTTTATTGACCAACTAGAACTACCCGCCAGAGCCTCTAATTGTCTCAAAAAGGCCAAAATACACACAATCGCTGATTTGCTTAATTATAGCCGAGAAGACTCATCAAAAATAAGAAGTTTTGGACAGAAATCTGTAGATCAGGTGTCAAAAGCTTTGTGGGAGCATTTTGCCATAGAATTACCCGAAAGCGAGTTGCATCTTAGGTAGTGGGAACAAGCGGCAGAAGCCAAATTATCCCATTTTCTAAGAAAGTGATTTTGCCTCTTGTGTATTGCACTTCTACTTGCAAAGGTTTTAGAAAGGGAGAAATGAGTCAACCAAAACTCGGAAGATAAAATTTGACTCTCAACTACTTTGGCGTAAACAGATACAAATCGATTATCTAAAGAATTTGATATTTTTGAATCAAAAACGGCTAAGTCTAGGGAAGTCTTGTCCCGGCCCGGGGGCTGGCGACTGCTCCCTAGACTAAATCTAAATATCTTTCAGGTTACGTAGGAGATAGGGAAATACTAAAACAGTCCCGAAGTTGAAGATCCATCTATGGGTAAAGTTGCTCCAATACCTGACCGAATAGCGACCACGGTGCCAATTGCGAGGACTGTTGTGGCTACTGGGCGCCGAAACGGATTCTGAAATTTATTGACATTTTCGGGGAAAGGAACGGTCAACAAACCTGCGGGTACTGACGCCATTGAAAGAACACCTAATAGTTTATTGGGCACTGTGCGAAGTATTTGGAATACGGGAAAGAAATACCACTCGGGTAATATCTCCAAAGGAGTTGCAAACGGATTTGCTGGTTCACCAATCATTGATGGTTCTAAAACAGCCAAACCCACGGTACACGCGAAGGTTCCTAAGATTACTACGGGAGATATATATGAGAGATCGTTGGGCCAAGCGGGTTCCCCGTAGTAATTATGTCCCATACCTTTAGCTAATTTTGCCCTCGAAACAGGATCGTTCAGGTCAGGTTTTTTTGTTATTGGGGTGGACTTCTCACTCCCCCATGAGAATCGAACGTGAGAATTTCTCCTCATACGGCTCGAGCAAATAGAGAATCATCTCATCCCGCAACGGTTAGGTTGGTGAATAAGGAAAGGACGAGCACGGGAAGAAGTTACTCCGCGACATGGCTTCTCATCCGAATCAGCTCAATGACGGAATAAAGCTTCGCGGATTATCTCGTATCCCATACACACGTGTCGCGTCGTTGCGAGTTTATACAAGATACTTGCGAACTACGACCCGTATGGGATCTTAACTTGTTACAACTTCGGCTATATATCTCTTTGGATCGTTTTCTTACCCCAACGGCTACTCCTGCAAACAATTAGCATCTGATGCGGAAGAAATGTATGCATCGTCTTAAAAACCGTATGTTTAAAAGCTTCACACAATCCCAATTGGATATATAGGGTTTTACGAGGCCTTTCATAATTTTTGGTTCGATCATGGGAAAAATTCTCCAAACAACTTTCTTAGTTCGAAAGATATGTCTTTATATCCAGGTTTCGAATCTTAGTGCCAAAGAAAGGTCGGAAGGGAGACACACCTTTGGTTGCAGCAGTATCCAACTCGACGTCTGCATAGCCTACACGTCTCGATACAAGTCACACACTCCCATAATCCAATTTCTTTTTCCTCTGGTGCTTCAATTGTTTCGTCCCAGTAGTCCGAGACACTAACTAAATCCGCTAAGTAACTTATCATTCGATTTAGTGATAGGTATCGGCGGCAACAGAACAGCAACCTCCTAAAGAACTGAGATTTGAGATCATTTACTCATATGGCGACGGAGATTTATCACCCCCGATTTATGGATAAGTCGTGAAGGACCCGGAATGCCTTGTTTACGGATCATTGGGAAATGCATCGGCATAGAAACAGCAGTAAGAAGCGGCAAGACGGAAGTGTGTAAACTGTAGAAACGAGTTAATGTTGATTGGCCGACACTAGCACTTCCTCGTAATGACTCTACTAATGAAGATCCTACCAGGGGAATAGCTTCGGGTACGCCGGTTACGATTTTAACAGCCCAGTAACCGATTTGATCCCAGGGTAGGGAATATCCAGTTACACCGAAAGAGACAGTTGATACAGCTAGAGTAACCCCAGTAACCCAAGTCAATTCGCGAGGCTTCTTGAATCCCCCTGTGAGGTAAACACGAAATACATGCAAAGTCATCATTAAAACCATCATACTTGCTGACCACCGATGAACAGACCGAATCAGCCAACCAAAATTAACTTCAGTCATTGTATATTGAACTGAAGAGAAAGCTTCTGTAACAGTCGGGCGATGGTAAAAGGTCATAGCAAAACCGGTGGCTACTTGAACCAAGAAGCGAGTCAGCGTAATTCCTCCCAAGCAATGAAATATGTTCACATGTGGAGGGACGTATTTGCTAGTAATATCGTCAGCAATTGCCTGAATTTCTAGGCGCTCCTCGAACCAATCATATACCTTAGTGAGATAGGTAAGCCTTTTTTTTCTAACTCCCTCTTCGTAAACTGTACGTGAGACTTTTCTCTCACACAGCTTAGGCAAAGATGTTTCAACATCGCCCATTCCATTAGTAGCTACTCGAGTGGGGGGGTAGAAAACCACGGCAGACCCTCGACATCTTTTACTCGTTAATGGAGGAAGAAGCGACCCAGCCTCGGAAAAGTCGGAAATACATTTCACCTCGATCTCATGTTAGCTTTTACTTCTGGATCGGAAACAGGTAGTACTAGCGTCTTGGGAAATCTCTTAATCTTATCGACGTATCTACCCCCCCCCCCCCTTCTTTCTTCTCGGGGGGGGGGGCGATAAATGAATAGAGGTTACCTCGTTCTGATCTGACTTCTTTCTAGCATCCACGAAACCTTAGATTTCTACCATACTTCGAGAAATTTTTTTGCTAGGTAGGGGGACCTAACGGGCGACAACTCCCCCATCACCCCGAACCCCGCATGGCTCTTCTCTCTCTCTACTTACAAACTTTGGTAAACAACCGCAATAGAAACGTACTTCATCGGTGTGGTAATTTTTCGATACAGTGCCGAGTCGGCAGGATCAGATAACAACTTCGTCACGAAATTTAAGTGGTAAATTGATGCGAATTAATCATAGTTTGAGCTTTGTAACTAAATATTAACTTCTTGCGTTTCGGGTACTAATAACTCGACTGTTACCCGGCAAGATATCAATAGTCTAATGCAATAAAATCTGTTTAGGTAAAAGATTGGTTATTTGTTGAACCAGATTAGTTGCGACGAATCACACACCCATATTATTGTTATTGCCTCGTAAAAACATTTGAAGAAAAGTTTGCGCGATTTAACTCCCTTTCTAATTTCTGGTGAAGTATTCATTTGCGAACCCCCAGCTGTTGCTATTGCATCGGCGGGGTTCAGGGCTGTTCTACCAACTAATTGGAATACCCTCCAACAAAACGGATGAGTTATAAATTTCTGAAATAGTTACTAGGGATACTGCGAATAAAGCCATGAAAAATCCCATCAAGGGAGTAGTTCCCCAGCCGGGGGCAACCTTTCCGTATTCTGAGTTAAGCGGCTTCAAAACCATTCCCAAGAAACTGATTCTGGGTTTACCTTTGGGGGTATCGCCAACAACTTTTGTAGCCGTAGAGCCTGCTCAATTGATTGAAATTTGCTGACTTTGTGTACTATCATAGCAAGTAAAGTAGAAACTAATATTTCTTTTGGGTTACATGGCAATGGAAACCGCAACTTCGGTCGCTATCTCTATATCCCGTTCACTCGTTAGCCTCACCGGTTACGCTTTGTATACCGCTTCCGGTCAACCCGCCAAAGAGCTCAGAGATCCTTCTGAGGAACATGAAGATTAGTCGGACTGGTAGACCTTCCTTCGCAAAATTAAAAAGGAAGGTCTCTAATCAACTGAATTTCCCCAATATTCGTGATTTTGCTGATGCAACGAAATCTGTTTCTTTGGTGAAATTGGGAGAGGTAAAATTAGAAAGAGGAAAAAAAAATTGAAATCGAAGAAAGCTTTTTATTTACCCTTGCTAGGTACTTTGGGGGGCTCCCGGAAGAAAATGGCGAAAGATATTATACCCGAAGTTGCTACCAACAGAAATGTGTAAACCAGTGCTTCCATGGATTCGGCCGTAATAGTGGTATTTTGGAGATATCTTTCGTACTAATTGAGATGGAGGAAACTTATAGTTCCCTCAAATTTTCTTTTTTTTTCTTGGCTTCGGTGTATCCAAAACTATTCAATTCAATTAATTTATTAAGTTTTGACGAAACAATTATTTATTACTTTACAACTCAGTCAGTTTTTGTAACTAACCTGAGAGAGATATTGGTTTAATAGGATAAATAAGAAAAAATCTTTTGAACAGCTTGTCTTTTAGTACTTGGATCCCCCAACTTTTGAAATGCCCCGAATTCAACTTGGGCATCCAAGTCGGGGTCGATACCGGCAGAAACGTCTCTGAACAAGGTTCTAGCACCGTGCCAAATGTGGCCGAGGAAGAAAATGAGGGCAAACGTGGCGTGGCCGAAAGTGAACCAACCCCGTGGGCTACTTCTAAAAACACCATCCGATTTTAGAGTGGCGCGATCAAATTCGAAGATCTCACCTAATTGGGCGCGCCTGGCATATTTCTTCACCGTGGCTGGATCACTGAAACTAGCACCATCTAGTTCACCACCGAAGAATTCTACGGTTACACCGACTTGCTCAACGCTATATTTCGATTCTGCTCGTCTAAACGGTACATCAGCTCTCACAACGCCCTCGCCATCTACCAAGACTACGGGAAATGTTTCGAAAAAAGTTGGCATACGGCGTACAAAAAGTTCGTGGCCTTCCCTATCTCTGAAGACAGCATGGCCTAGCCAACCGACAGCTATACCATCTCCGTTGTCCATTGCACCTGCTCTAAACAATCCCCCCTTGGCGGGGTTATTACCAATGTAGTCGTGAAAAGCTAATTTTTCCGGTATCTTCGACCAAGCCTGGGATAGACTTAGATTTTCGGCTTCACCTGATCGTATTCGTTTCTCGATTTCTTGTTCGAAGTACCCCTGATCCCACTGGTAACGGGTGGGGCCGAACAATTCGACCGGAGTGGCGGCAGAGCCGTACCACATGGTTCCGGAAACCACAAAAGCGGCAAGAAATACGGCAGCAATACTGCTAGACGACACGGTTTCGACATTTCCCATACGTAGAGCTTTGTATAACCGTTGGGGAGGACGAACACTGAGGTGAAACAAACCCGCTAGTATACCTAAAACTCCCGCTGCTATGTGGTGCGAGGCTATTCCGCCCGGTACAAACGGGTCGAAACCCTCGGCCCCCCAAGCCGGATCTGTGGGTTCCACTTTTCCGGTTAATCCGTAAGGATCTGATATCCAAATACCGGGGCCAAACAAACCTGTTACGTGAAATGCTCCAGACGCGAAACGAAGTACTCCTGAAAGAAATAGGTGGATTCCAAATATTTTTGGTAGATCCAGGGATGGTTTTCCCGTGCGATCGTCGCGAAACAGATCCGGGTCCCAATACACCCAGTGCCGGATAGCGGCTAAAAACAACAAACCGGATAGTATGATATGGGCCGCGGCTACTCCTTCGTAACTCCAGATACCCGCATCAGTTGCGGTATCCCCGGTGATGCTCCAGCCTCCCCACGACTTCGTTATTCCAATGCGAGTCATAAATGGAATGACGAACATACCCTGCCTCCACATGGGATCAAGAACGGGATCCGATGGGTCAGAAACAGCTAGTTCATATGAAGCCATTGAACCCGCCCGGCCAGCGACCAAAGCAGTATGCATCAGATGCACGGAAATCAGACGACCGGGATCGTTTAATACGACGGTATGGACGCGATACCGAGGCAAACCCGTGAGAAACCCCTTTCTTGGATATTGGAGATGAGTGACCACTACGTAACTTTCTTGCAATACAGGCTTGCGTTATTAAGTTATAAATAGACGAGATAAAATTTGTTGTGTGAAATATACAAATCAATAATTTGGTTCGTGACTAGAAGCAGTTCTCTTCTCTTGTTTCACCTACTTGTTTGTGCGAAACACGTAGTGATGTGGGATAAGCCAGTAACTTTTCTTTCAGGAACAGATGAAGGCATGGATATTTTAGCATTTACGCGCTTTACATAACAACGTAGAGATTGGTCCCATCAGAGTCTGTTAATATCTGCAAAAAGGTACGACTTCTTTCACCTACGTCGCCTTCTTCAGGCGTGTTATAATGTGACATAAGCTCCTTTTCGGCTTCTACGTCCCCAATTTGGAGGTAACTACAACCTCCTTCGGTAGTTTCTATATGCCAATTGGTGTTCCAAAGGTACCCTTTCGTCTCCCTGGGGAAGAGGATGCGGCTCGGGTTGACGTATAGTGCGACTTGTCAGGTGCGTCGAGCCGGACGGAACCCGTTTCCATCATCTCTTATCCGATTGATTTGTCTCTATCTCGCTTGGAATTGACTGATCTATCAGTGGTCAAATGTGTGAGAAAAATCTGTCAATAGGTTTGGTAGTCGTTAGAATCCACGGTTAGTTGGAATAAACAGATTGCCTAGGCTCCGGTTACTCAATCCCAACAATCAATCGTAGCCAGAATGACTACGAAATGAAAACCAGAACAGAAAAAAATTTAAATAGATTTTTCTGTGAATATGTTGCATAAGATGTGGAAATAGATATAGGGGAAGTGAAACTATTTGTTCCGTATGTGCAAATGGCGGTCGGAACCCCACAACCTCCGGGGTAGAAGATGAACCTAAAGACTCTTTGCATCAAAAGGACTCAATCACGAACAGAAATGCGCTGGTGCAAGGGGGAGAAGTTGACACGCTAGAGTGAATTCACCGACCACCAGTCACGAAGTGGTTCAGAATGTGGGAAAGCTGGGCCAGACAAACTTGAACCGGAAGCTCCAATACGGTGGGATCGAAGACGTGGGAGAAAGAAGAAGCAATAGTTTTTTCTTACACTCATTTCGTATAGAAGCTAGCGGAGCCGTATGTATCTAACGATACCTATACGGTTCTGGGGGGGGGGGGGCGGAGTGGGAGTCGCGGAAACCTATCCCAATCAACCGGCTTTATCGAGAGAGACTTCCTTTTCTGGGTCAACAGGTCGATGACGAAATCGCCAATCAACTTATCGGTATCATGATGTATCTAAATGGGGAAGATCAAGCCAAAGATATGTACTTGTATGTAAATCCACCAGGTGGGGCGGTATTAGCCGGAATATCTGCTTACGACGCGATGCAATTTGTCGTGCCAGATGTACATACTATTTGCATGGGACTAGCTGCTTCGATGGGATCTTCCATTTTGGCTGGGGGAGAAATTACCAGACGTATAGCACTACCTCACGCTTGGCGCCAATGATTTGTGCGGGTTAGAACTTTGCCTTCGCCTAGTTGGGGTAACAGTAGCATGGCAATTATTACTTGGCGATTCCCCCCACAAACATCCAACTATGAAATAATGAAACGCTGAGGAGGTAAAGTGAATCAAAATAAATTTTTTGACTTGTAGTAGATTCATTCCGGATCGAAATCAATATATCCCAGCGTCATAAATTGCATGAAATATCGAATCTACATAATTTATTAAATTTCAGGTTTTTTTATAGAGATAAAACATCAAGTTTTTAAAGAGTTGAGCGATGTCAATTTCGTTGTCCATCGAGGGTATATATAGCAAACTCTGGGATTGCTGGCGCGCTACAGCGACGGAATCATCATAATACGTTTGAAAGAAAGGATGATATGATCTCGTAATACTCCTCCCATGGTATTGCAAGAGGAAGGGGCTTTACAACGAAGTAAATCTGTCTTTTAAGACAAGGAGTTAATGTTTAACTACCGATTCGAACAGACTTTGTTGCCCCACCAGAAGTGTAGCCGTATGCAAAAGAATTTGCTTGTACGGTTGGACTTAATCGGAATCATGTAATTAGGGTAATGATTCATCAACCCGCTAGTTCGTATTACGACGGACAAGCTGGGGAATGCGTTATGGAAGCAGAAGAAGCATCAAAACTCCGCGATTGCATAACCAAAGTCTATGCCCAAAGAACTGGTAAACCTTTATGGATAATTTCTGAAGACATGGAAAGAGACGTTTTTCCGCCAGCAGAAGAAGCCCAGGATTACGGCGTTGCGGACCCCGTGGCGTTGGAAAACGCGTCAGCCTAAAGATTCGATGGGTAGGAAGTAACTGACACTTACAAAAAAGAAGTGAATTCTTCTTACTCAATTTTTTTTTCGTAGTTTCACGTTTATTAGCTCAGCCAGTTACTAATCCATCCATTGGGAAAAAAAAGCAAATCTTCGAAGTTTCTTTTAGTGCTTCAAACAAGAGAATCCTGTAAAGATTGATTGTTGGATACCGAGATCTAGAAAGTTTCCCCAAATGGTTGATAATATTTCGAACCGAATAAAATCTCTGCTTCTTTGAACGTGCCAACAAATCAGCAACTTATTAGAAAAGCGAGGCAACGGTTGAAGAGTGGGACGAAATCCCCCGCTCTTCGGGGATGCCCCCAACGGAGAGGTGTGTGTACTAGGGTGTATGTGTGACCTGTTCGGATCGGAAACCTGAGACATTAAGGGGTTGATGTTGTGAGATAATCCCCCGAATGAAATAGGGATAAATCCATAATCCATCTGTTTCGATAAGAAGTGGAAATTCGTGGTTTAAGTCGGTGCAAATCCGATCATTTTGATTTGGGACGACAAAAGTCAATCGGTGATAATAAAGTTGAGTTATTAAGCGAAGCCAAGCGGGTGATATCAACTTCTATACCTCCTCCGCCAATCCCGTTGCAATGGCAATAAATACGGGTCAGCTGTTCCGCCAATCTCCAGCGTAAAATACCGTTACTATACATATGATTTCTTCCGAAACAAATAAGAAATGGAAGTGAGAAAGCCCAGCTTGATGGGATGAGTTAAATATTGGGGATCATGCGACCCGCCAACAGCAATTTCGTTTTCCTTATCTTCGGAAAAGCCTAGGCTCCGGTATATAGGGGGGACCCGGCTGCCATAAGAAATTGACCACGGAAACATCGGAATCCGTAGTATCTCCGGTACAACGTACTGCTTACCGACAGGTAGGCAGATGCTGATCGGGTATCCAACCTGTACCGGAGTATTTGCGGGGGGGAAAGTCGGAGTAGCCAAAGCTGCCGGAATCTCTATTTATCACATCAGATAAAAAGACGGGAATTTGTCACAGCCGACAAAATTCCCGATAGTTATGAAGCAACTACCTGCGACCTTCTAAGAATTGAAAGGCGCGGTATGTCACCGCACATAGTGCAACTAAAATCTAAATCTATCTTTGGGATTTTCATCTCTCCAGATGGGGTACGTTTCAGTATGACACAGCTTACCTATTTCTCTAAATTGATAGTTCTAAATCGATATCTCTAAATAAGAGATATTGAAACGAAACTATTTGAGGGAGTAGCGGAGCCCAGGAATAAATGGATTTTTCGGACGAAAATATAATTTTCCGCGAGGCTACACTTATAATGACCAGAGTAAAACGGGGATCCATAGCTCGTAGATATCGCAAAAACATTCTCGATTTCGCATCCGGGTTTCGGGGGGCTCATTCGAGATTATTTAGAACAGCGAACCAGCAGGAAAGAAGGGCATTAGCTTGCGCTTATGTAGATAGAAACAACCGAAAGAGAAAATTTCGCCGTCTGTGGATCGCTCGGATTAATGCAGCGGCGCGAAAAAATGGAGTTACGTACAGTTCGATGATTCACAATTTGTTTGGGAATCAAGTTTTTCTGAATCGCAAGACACTCGCGCAAGTAGCTACTCCAGATGCTTACCGTTCCCCTAGGCCCGTACGAGAAATTAATAACGAGAGAGATTGACATGCAGCGGTAAGCCTCTCCGGATTAAACGGAGAGGCCGGAAATAGAGAAATAGAGGACGGGTTAATTTGCGGATCTGTCACGGGGAGAGGAGAAGGAAGAAAAGACAAACGGAAGGACAGACTATCTTATAGACATCAGTTTGATTCGACTTAGAAACATTCAATCACGTTGCTTTCGCAGGAGATTCCTAGTTATCGAATTGAAAAATCCCCCGGAAGTCAATTTTCCAAAATTATCTAATTTTCGTTGTTTGAAAAGGGTAGCAAAGCCAAAATACGGGCTCTCTTTATAGAGATAGCTACCAAACGCTGCTGCTTGGAGGTTAATCTATTCATCCGTCTCGATAGGATTCTTCCCTGTTCACCGACGAATCGACGAAGTAAACTCGTATTTTTGTAATCAATAGCTTCATCGGAGCGAATAGACGGGGAACGTCTACGGAGAGATCGTTTAAATTTATTCGTGATATTTTTTTGTGACTACCAATACAAATTAATATTGATTACTTACCAATTAATCAGAAATATCCTTTACTTCTTTAGTTCCTTGTGATAAGTATGTTTGTGGCAACAGACGCGAAATTTCTTCGATTCCAACCGAGTAGGTGTGTTACGGCGATTCTTACGTGTGGTGTATCGAGAAATACCCGTGGATTTGTCGCTGTCGCCAGCCTCTTTGCAAGTACAAATTGTACATGCCAAAGCAGTGGTTACCCTCGCATCTTTACTTTTGGTCATAGAATCAATTGCATCATAATAAGATAAGGTTTTTTTTTTGAGGGGGGAGGGTCGCAAGTAGATCCAAATTTGTTTGAGCGGACTACTCGGAAAGTTTTAACAATAAGATTTAAGTTTCAGCTACCCCCCATCAATAACTCGGTTACGCGCCACTCGTCTCGCAAGACGTAAATTTATCCGATTTTTTTGCTTCGTCTGATCCCTCTGTAGTTAGTTCTTTGGGTCAGAAAAACGGAAATAGTAAAGCGTCTGGGAAGAAGCGATTTACTTCTATTAAGGAACCAGCTAGCAAGCCAAACCATATTGCAGCTACGACAGGGGCCGTAGATAGGTATATCTTCACATGTTGCATTAAAAATACTCCTTATTTCTAAAGTTCTATTTATATACCTCTTAGTCTCTATTCCTCTTCTACTTCTCTCCCCCCACTTCCGGAGAACCGATTATTTGGAACTTACAAATCAAATTTTCTGAAGGAAAATTTGATAACTTCGGAGTACTCAATATTAGTGGTACTAACAGTGGTACTAACACCCGCGATGTCGATGAAAGGTGGGGAAAAAGAAAGAGTAGTAATTGAACGGAGTGATAAGAGACAACTATCTATCGAAAAATAAATTTTACTTTTACTGGTAGCCGGTACCTACAGCTACCGGTTATAATAAATTAGATGAAGTAGCATTGGATCGACGATACCAGTTGCAAATCGAGACTAGTAGGGATGTAACGCAGCTCGGTAGCGTGTTTGTTTTGGGTACAAAATGTCGCAGGTTCAAATCCCGTCATCCCTATTATTTTCGATCCATGCACCAAGCTTCGGGGCTGGGACTTCTAGTCTCACCAATTTACCGCGGAGGGGAAAAAATTTCTAACTCCTACATCACCCCCAACTTCCTCCCCGCAGAGTGAGGAAGGAAGCTGCGCCGCCTTTTCACTCGAAGAAAAAAGGGACCCCGGAGGTAAAAAGGGGACGCCCTTAGTTCAGTCCGGTAGAACGCGGGTCTCCAAAACCCGATGTCGTAGGTTCGAATCCTACAGGGCGTGCCTACTACCGCTTACCCAAGGATTACTTGATATAACTAATTACGTGTCGAATACGAAGTAATTGAAAAATGAAGGCAACTAAATTGTTGTCGCCGAAGCAGCCCCTCATGTATGTTTCTTAGATAAACAAATATTTTCAAACAAATCCTGGAAATGGTGAGGTAATGGAAAGTAAAAAAAGGATTTCTAGATGAATATTTTTTTAACCTTTCTTCTAAATCAACGTCTCGTTTGATGTTTGAGATGCAACAATTTTTAGATTCTATCGAATATCTAGTTGATCGCCGCGTCGATATTGTGGGTATGCAGTTACAAATAATCCAGCTAGGGTTATCGGAATCGAACCCGACACAATTCCCGATAGTGATGCTTCAACCATTCCAGTTTATAGATATTTAATGTAAATACTTACCGAACTTACCAAAGTTGATTTTCGCGCCAACCGAATAGTAATTGGTAAGTGCAATGAATTAGTAGGCGCCGGCGGGGCCCCCTTTTCCGCCCTTCTCCCCCTCCATCTAGATTCTATATGATAATGATAAGTCACAGAATCTGAATCTTGTTCAATCCAACAAATAAAGCTAAGGTCGAAGTTAATACAGACGTCAAAAAGGCGAAGTGGCTTGATAGAGTGAGCATAAATTTGAATACCAAAATATCTGACAGATGGGTTAGTATACGATTTCTCTGAGTAGTTTATCACCCGAACTTACTGAATCAAAGTCGTTTACTCAAATTTGCTAAGTCGGGATTGATTAGTCCCATTTATCGGGGTGATCTGAACCCATCAATTTAGTTTATTTGGTATAATTATGTCTCACTCATTTAATTTATGTCTTACTAGTTCGATTTATGAGGTAGGCAACCACATAGTATCTCTCGATCGTTAATTAATCGGTTAGTAATTGCTAAGTGAAGTCTCCCCCTTTTTTGGCAACTGCCCCCATTCCCCCTGGAATGGCTACCTCTTTGGCCTACTAATACGCCTAGGCCTGGTTGAAATCAGTAATTGCCCGGACACGCCGAGATACGAAGGCAGGCTGGAAGACGGAGCAGTGGAGGAGATCCCCGCGCCCGCAAACCGCCGTACGGGTCTGAAGCCGGCCAAGGCTTTCTAGTCGGTTTGGTCTGGGTGTAGGCAACCACCCATCAGAAATTTCGTAAGTATCGAACACCTCACCTGTGAGGAGCGAGTAACCTTGCCGCATCAAAGGCGAGCTAGCTATACTGAACCAGTATATTTCGGATATACCCTGGGTATAAAAGTGACATTCTAATTGGGGTCAGTTCCCGTTCGAAAAGGTTTACTGGTGGATCCTGCATCTTTCATCCCCTTTCTTTTTCGGGAAACAATCCTTCTTAGTATTACAAGATAGATATAGATAGATACGGAGCTGAACATGTCTGGGAATACAGGAGAACGGCCCTTTGCTGACATCATTACTAGTATTTGATACTGGGTCATCCACAGCATTACTATACCCTCCCCGTTTATTGCAGGCTGGCCATCTGTCAGTACAGGTTTAGCTTACGATGTTTTTGGAAGCCCCCGCCCAAACGAATATTTTTCAGAGAGCCGACAAGAAGTTCCCTTGGTAACTGGCCGCTTCGATTCGCTGGAACAGGTCGACGCATTCACCAAATTCTTTTAGGAGAAACCAATGGCTTTAGATAAAACTTATCCGATTTTCACTGTTAGGTGGTTAGCCGTTCACGGCTTAGCTGTCCCTACAGTTTTCTTCTTGGGGTCCATATCAGCTATGCAATTCATTCAAAGATAGTTTTTAGTGAGCTCCGAATTTATGACACAACCGAATCCAAATAAACAGAGTGTAGAATCGAATCGTACAAGCCTTTATCGGGGATTATTACTGATTTTCGTACTTGCCGTTCCATTTTCTAATTACTTCTTTAATTAGAAACTAAAAAGAATTGTCTGAAAGAGATCGAGATCCCAATTATTTGTGACTGTTCATGTCTCGAGTCGAGGCCGGATGATAAAGCCAGGAAAGTACGGGGTAAGGAGGTGGCGCAGATGACAAATACCACTGGAAGGATTCCCTTGTGGTTGGTAGGTACTGTAGCCGGTACACTTGTGATAGGTTCGCTAGGCATATCCTCTTACGGAGCTTACTCGGGGTTGGGGTCGTCTCCTCAATAATAATTGCCGCTTGATCAATAAAATTTTGCCGAATTCTACAAGCAAGCGAAGTCTCCGTTTTTTCTTCCCTTTTTACCTAAAGAAGGAGAAGGAAGAAGCGGTTCAATTCAATATATCTCTATTTAGTTAGATAGAGACAGATTAGTGATATGTTGAATTGTAGTCGATTCGTCGACCGGACGTAGTAATGCTCAGCTTCATTGGTATCGTAGCTCCACGACGCATCTCTTGAGTAGACGGGTCGATCGATTCTTTTATATCTAAAGAATCGGTCGAGGCTGAATGTGACAACTAGAACGAATAGTTCTTCCTACAGCTTCTTTTTTACAATACTATAACTTATACAGGTGGGAAGGTCGACATTCCGGTTTGGGGGAGGTATTCCAGTCCGGGAGAGAAAGCTGGTTTGATATAATCGGATCAATCAATAGGTTTTCGGGTACAACTTCTATTTTAACAAACTAACAAATGAAGTTTTTTTTCTTTACTTCTTTCTAAAAACAATCTTACCAACTAGTCCTATCCATATTTGTGGCCTACCTCCCCACCCGACGTTGCATCTTCCGTGCCCCAGTTCAGACTTGATAGAGTCGAACTGGGGAACTGGTCGGTGAAGAAGTCAACCGATTGCGTCAGAGAATACATGTGGGTGACGTCGACGACGTCGTTGACGCCGCCGACGAAGCCGAAGTCGACGCAATCAACACTCTCGGTGCGGCTATCAAACCATTGACTGAAGAAGAAAAAAAAAAAGACAGGTGGAGATCTCTTTTTCTACACGCAGTTATCGGTTGGGTTATTTAGCCACGGGAGGGATGGCGAGAAACGGAAGGAGTAGGCAGTCAGAAATTCATTTCTGCCAACTGGACTTTCTCAAACTGTTTCTTCTTAAGCACGAGGAAAATCTGTGCCAAGGTAACCGATGCAAAAAAAGCTATGAGACCCTGAATACGCAACGGGTCTTGGAGTACGACTTCAACTTCTCCCTGACCAAATCCACCAACATTGGGGTTATTAGTCAATGGCTGATCGGCCTTGACGAACTCACCTTCCGAAACGATGAGCTCGAGGCCGGGGGGGACGGTATCAGTTGTTTCACGATTCTCGGATGACTCTTCGATAGTGATTTCGTATCCACCCTTTCCTTCTTTACGAACAACCCTCTTTATTTTTCCCGTTACTGAAGCGGTATAGACCGTGTTGTTGCTTCTGCTCCCATCTGGGTAGATTTGTCCCCTCCCCCTATTCCCCCCAACATAAATGGGATATTTCGGGAAATGAGCTTCTTTGTTAGTACCAGGGTCCGGTGAGATAATCGGAAATATGATTTCGCTGTATAATTTGCCCGGCACTGGTCCTACGACGATTACATTTTCTCTCCCGGGACGGTAACTCTGAAACGACAATTTTCCCAATTTTTCTTTCATTTCGACTGGGATGCGATTAGAAGGAGCCAACTCGAACCCCTCTGGTGGAATGAGGACAGCGCCGACATTCAACCCGCCTTTTTTCCCGTTTGCGAGTACTTATTTTATCTACGTATCATAGGGAATCTTAACAACTGCTTCAAATACAGTATCGGGAAGAACGGATTGCGGGGCCTCAATATCCACAGGTTTCTTGGCTAGGTGACAATTGGCGCACACAATACGCCCCGTAGCTTCTCGGGGATTTTCATAATTCTGTTGCGCAAGAATCGGATATGCATTTGATACAGATGGACAGTTTAATTCACCGAAACCGATCGATACCGCAAGTGACAGAATCCACCACTTCTCCATCCAGTTATTCGTAATTCTTCTTCGCATAGATTGGTGATTAGTCTCAAGTCTTTGTACAAACGGGTCATGTGTCCGCTTGGTAGCAAATAATTTTTTCCCGTTCCAAATCTTTCCTCTTCTATAACCCTTCGATCATTATTAGCAGATGACGAACGAGAGGGGGGGGGGTGCAAATAACCCAAATGGGTGGACTAGTCTAGCCTGCTAGATGCAAATTCGGAGAAGTGGTTGTCACCCACTCATTGTATGATAAGTTGCTACAATCGAGGGAGATGTGCGACTCAAGTGACGAAAAATCCAATATTTGGATACTGTATCTGAAATAACTGGAAAGGTTGAGACGAGGCGAGAAATTACATATTTATCGGGAATTAGGCCGAAATGTTCGAAGAAGGAGCCTATGACTATTTCCCAACCATGGGGCGAGTGGAATCCTACACATAAATCAGTTAGTGAGGGAATGGAAAACGCTTTCGTCGTGTCATTCAAACTATAAAATGACTCCTGAATCCGGGAATTTGAAACTGCAAGTCTCTTTCGACCCGTTATAAGCAATAAAGCTGGGATGGCAATACTAATTACATCGGTTACTAGCTGCAGCAGTAGCTGAATATTCAGTTCGTTATACATTATTGCCAATTGAGTAGTCTCGTCATATGCATTTGCATCATAATTTTGCAACTGCGTATCTGCCAAATGTTCAGTCGCGTCATCTAACCAGAGCAATGCTTCTACCTCTCGGAGCTGCTTCAGAGCCTTTTCCTCTTGAAGGGGGTTGATAAACACCTGGGTTTGGGTAATGTTCCACCAGCCCCTAATCCAAGACTCTAAAAACCAATTTCTGAAACTGATTGGAATCGTGAGAGGGAGAAGCAGGAAACACCCAACATATTGAAGGGAAACTAATGCTTGGTTTTTAGCTAAGTCGAAATCATTATGTACCAATGCACTTGATTGGTTTGTCAATTCTGCCCCGAACCTGGATAAAGTGCGGGTTACAGACCGAGGCACCAAACTAATTGACTCGTAGGCCGACGGAAAATTTGCTGATTCGTAACTAAATGATTTTTCAATCACTTTTTTGGTAGTTTGGAATGGGAGAAAGTTTACGGAGCAACGTGCTCCCTTGGCATCAAACTCATTTGAAGTCGCTTCAATCCAAGCTAATTTCCTACTTATTTCTTCCACACCATCCAACTTGTAAAAGACACATCCTTTTGCGGGAGGAAAATCATTCTCCAGTTTATCTTCTGAGAAACTAACTTTTTTCCTTCGTCTACTGATTGTTTCGCCATTCGTGTAACAACTTTGGCGAGATTTTAAAGATATATCTTGGAGAAGCGAAGTATCTGGAAGGTTCGGCGAAGACGTATTCAAACAATTTTCTGTCAAAAAATTTTTTGCGCAATGGCACCCAACTGGAAACAATCCCAGTAGCTTTGTCCCGAAAATGAGTTTCAGGTTTTTTTGCATTCCCAAAAGAGATATGCTAAATCTGTGCTCTAAGAGACTGCAATATATTAGATATCTAGATTTCTTGGATGCCGTGTTTGTGGGCGCTGTCGTGGCCCGCGGCAACTCCTCCGGTGTTGGGGGGGATAATTCCATTCGCACGAGAAGCGGGGAGTCGTTTATCAAGGGCTGTAGTTGCTTACTAGCCTCATAAGCTCTATCCGGGGAACGTTGTGGAGTACTAAAAAGCCGTCGAAGAATTCTTCGCTTCCAGTGATGTAATCGCATATATTAACTGTAACTATCTATCAATCGGGAGGAGGAAATAGGCGAAGTACGAGACTAATCAGATAAATTCTTGTAATTAGGATATCCCTTCTTTGCTTCTGACCCCCCCCCCCCCGAACTTTCTCTTTCCGTAGCTCCCTCCACTCCAGTAGCCTCGCATTTTTTTGCAAATCATCCGGTTCTGAAATTCGATAAATTTTAAAAACCTTCAATCGATACGCGTGGGAAACGAGCGGGTTCGGCAGCTTTTTCTTCCATATCTTCTAGGGCTAAACCTTCACCGATCCTAGTTAGTGGGATATTTCGCCGACCCCTGACTTTCAGGTAGAGAATTCGACGTGGATAAAAGCCTCCCCTACTTTCTAATCCAACCGCTTCCACATCTTTTAGTACAAGTCGAATGTGGATGCGACGATTCTTTCCGGGAAAGCCCCACCGAAAGATGGAAGAAAACCCTTCTCGCTTATCAAACAAGTTGTATCCGCCCCCCACGTTCCGAAACGCAGTACACCACAGATACAGCCCGAGAAAGAGGCCTGCAATCCCGTAAAAACACATTACAACACCCTGTGGGATAAAAACAATGTGTTCGGATGAAAGTCCGGGGATCAGATCTTTCCCGACGCAGCTAGAGAATCCCACTGGTAGAAAACCTGTTGCGCCGCAGACAAGGATACAGGCCCAACATGAATTTGCAAATGTACGGGAGCCTTTTATGAAATCTACTTGGATCCATTTGGAGCGGCAATTCATTACTATTTCCTCGCAGATTGTGTAATAGATGGATTAGCCATTTTGTCATCAATTTTGCTTCTCCCATTTCCTTATTCAGTCCATCACCTCCGCTTGTTTGCAACTTATTCGCGTTTAATAACGAAGTGCAAAGATGGGGTTCAAGCATAGCATATGGGATGGGGTAGTTATCTACATGTATCTCACCCTAAGAACAAATAATCAATCTATATCTCATTTCTGTATGAAATGAAAATGAGACATAGATTGATTGGAGTAGCATTCTTTCCCGAGCTTGTTGGGACGGGGATAACCACCAAGAAAGAGGGAATTCATCTTGATTAAGTATTAGCTGAGACTAGACTTCGAATTCAATTGGTATCAGGAAGTCACCGAGCGGTTTGCTCCGTCTCCAGAAAATGGGAAGAGAATTATAGGATTTCATCCCGCTCCACATATAGAAATGAAATAGCCATTGCAACTGCTGGAAACACCAAACCGACTAGGGGTACGAAAATAGAGGGTAGATGAGATGCTGCCATGATAAAATTACCTCAACTACAATAAAGAAAAGAAGAAATTTATTTATACAACGATATATCTCTGTTTCACTCTTCTTTCTAATATATAATGATATTCCCTTTGTTCCAGAAAGAAAAGGGGTTTACAGGCTTCCAGTAAAATAATCTAATTTGGATTTTTCATTTTTTGGGGTTTATCGGGGAGGGAACGAGTACGCCGACACCAAAAGATCCGAGAAATTTTTCATTACAAAGAAGAAACGGAAATAACGATTGTTTTCCCGTTTATTGGTGAAGAGGTAAGATGTGGCTGATTTAGAAATACGAGAAATAAAATTTGGAACGAATTCAATTTCTTTTACAAGGAGCTAATGAATAAAGCTCAGGTATTTCGCCCAAAACACCCTTCGAGAGATTACGTGGAACGATCGAATCGAGTAGCCCATTATCAAATAAAGACTCAGCTGCTTGAAAGCCATCAGGTATCTTTTGACGCGATGTTTGTTCAATTACCCTTTTACCGGCGAATGCTATATACGCTTTGGATTCGGCAATAATTATATCCCCCAACATGCCAAAACTGGCAGTGGCACCCCCTGTGGTTGGATAGGTAAGAATCGATATATGAAGTAATTTTCTTTGAACTTGATGGATTTGCAAGACGGACGAAATTTTAGCCATTTGCATCAAGCTCAACGTTCCTTCCTGCGTACGCGCTCCCCCGGAAGCACAAATTAAGACCAACGGCGAAGATTTGTCCGTGGCATATTCGATTAAGCGAGTAATCTTTTCACCTACGACAGAACCCATGCTGCCCCCCATGAAGTGGAAGTCCGTAACACCAAGTGCGATAAGTGTTCCATTTAGATATCCTATACCTGTTTGAACGGCGTCGGTTAAACCCGTTTTTTCTTGAGAAACAGCTACCCGATTCTGGTGGGAATCCTCGTCGGAAAAATCTAAAACATCTTTTGCAGTCATGTCTTCATCCATGGGAATCCATGTGTTGCGATCGATCAAAAGTTCGATCCTTTCCATACTATTCATTGAAAGATGATAACCGCGTTCTTCACAAACACTTCTATTCTGTCTCAAAAATTTTGCATGAAGCATATTTCCGCAGTTATCGCATCGAGCCCGTAATCCTCTATTCGTGTTAACACTTATCCGCTTCTCTCTTTCTTTTTCAGTTGAGATAGAGCCTCTCGTAGCTTCCTCGGGGAAAGCTCCAATCAATCCACCAAATTTGCGCTTATCTTCAAACCAATTTATTACAGACGTAAAAATCTCCTCATCTGTTGTTTCCCCTTAGCCCGTGGAAAAAATAAATTTTAAATAGATTTTCTATGATGTGACGAACTTCTCCTCCAATTGAAGTAGGTATCAACAAATCGGGACCAAATCCAAGTTTATTGACCCAATAAATAATTGGCAATTAATAAATAATTGGTAATTGACTAGTTATCTATCAAATCAATCATATTGTAGGTATTCAATTTCTATTATCCAACGAAACAAGCGAAGCTATATGCTGTGAAACTCAGCATGGTAGAGGTGTTTCTAATAAAGTGTTGAGTTTAACTTCAGACTACTCGTTCGTATCTCGTAATTTTGCAACACGAGTTGGTAGGGATTCGAACCCTCGGATTCACATTTCGAGACTATGTGCTTCTCAGTTTCCGTCATTGATTAACCAACCTTAATACGTATCGCATATTGGGAGTATGGGGAAAATTAACTACTTCCCGATACTCCTAATATGTCTGACAACTGTTGCGGAACGGATACCAGTAGTAAATAGCTACGGAGATCCAAATCTATTTACAACGTATCAATTGTTTCGAATTCAAATTTGATTGCTTTCCATATCTCGCATGCGGCAGCCAATTCCGGACTCCACTTACTAGCTTCGCGAATAATTTCATTACCTTCACGAGCGAGATCGCGACCCTCATTACGGGCCTGTACGCAAGCTTCTAATGCGACTCGGTTGGCTACCGCACCGGGTGCATTTCCCCAAGGATGTCCCAAGGTTCCTCCACCGAACTGTAAGACAGAGTCGTCCCCAAAGATTTCGGTTAGAGCGGGCATGTGCCAGACGTGGATACCCCCCGAAGCTACGGGGAGTACACCCGGCATAGATACCCAATCTTGCGTGAAATAGATACCACGGCTACGATCTTTCTCGATATAGTCGTCGCGAAGTAAATCGACGAAACCCAAAGTGACTTCTCGTTCCCCTTCTAGTTTGCCTACTACAGTTCCGGCGTGTATATGATCCCCACCGGACATGCGTAATGCTTTGGCCAATACGCGGAAATGTATACCGTGATTTCGTTGTCTATCGATCACGGCATGCATCGCACGGTGAATATGAAGAAGCAGTCCATTGTCTCGGCAGTAAAAAGCTAAGCTTGTATTTGCGGTAAACCCTCCGGTCAGATAGTCATGCATGACTATTGGTGCACCCAACTCCCTAGCAAAAACAGCTCTCTTCAACATTTCTTCACACGTACCTGCAGTAGCATTTAGGTAATGCCCCTTGATTTCGCCCGTTTCAGCCTGGGATTTGAAAAGAGCTTCTGCTACGAATAAGAAGCGATCTCTCCAACGCATGAATGGCTGGGAATTTACGTTTTCGTCATCTTTCGTAAAATCAAGTCCACCACGAAGGCATTCATAGACGGCTCTACCATAATTTTTAGCAGACAGACCTAATTTTGGCTTGATTGTACATCCCAATAAGGGACGTCCATATTTGTTCAGTTTATCCCTTTCGACCTGAATGCCATGAGGCGGTCCAATGAAAGTTTTGGAATAAGCAGGGGGAATTCGGAGGTCTTCCAAGCGTAGGGCGCGTAGAGCCTTAAATCCGAAAACATTACCTACAATGGAGGTGAACAAATTGGTGACAGAACCTTCTTCGAATAGATCCAAAGGATAAGCTACATACGCAATATACTGGTTTTCTTCTCCAGCGACGGGTTCGATGTCGTAGCATCGGCCCTTGTAACGGTCAAGACTGGTCAACCCATCTGTCCATACAGTGGTCCACGTACCCGTGGAGGATTCCGCAGCTACCGCAGCTCCAGCTTCCTCAGCCGGTACTCCGGGCTGTGGGGTCATCCGGAAGGCTGCTAAGATATCGGTATCTTTGGTCTTGTATTCGGGAGTGTAATAGGTCAGTCGGTAATCTTTGACACCAGCTTTGAATCCAACACCTGCCTTAGTCTCCGTTTGTGGTGACATGGGTTTGTTCCTCCCTATGACTAAATTAGTAAATCTTGCAAAGATGAGATCTGCTCGGCATAGGTAGAGTATTTCGATGTGAAACGCGAAGTGGATATAGTTCAACCCGCGCATGATACTTATACCTGTCAAAACTCCATTTAAAGCATGGAACATTATCATTTTATACCGCGTCTCACACGGGGTGCAACTAATCAATCCGTTTTCTTACAGAAACTGCTTAAGAAGCAGCATTCTGGCTCATCTCAATACATTGACTCGGGAATCTCTTCGTGGTTAGACTGGTCGATAGAATACGAACTAAATAATTGCCAATCTCTCGCGTTTAATGGTCAATCTCGTTTGAAAGAGAGGAGAACGCGTACCCCAATAATGAAGATTCAATGAATAGAGCGCAGATTTCATCAGCCTCTCGATCGTATACAAAACGAAGGATAAGTTTGCTTCATCTGCGGTTCGGTTTACCCCCCCCCCCCCTCCTATTTCATTTATCTATAGCTACATCTGCGAAACGAATTTAAATAAAGGGGAGTGAGTGGGAAGGGGGCGATTAACTCCTTCCTTCCCATCGACCACTCAACGATGAAATACCATATATTTCTATCGATTCAGTAATCAAATAAAGATAATACACCGAAATAGTATAGTTACGAAAACCAGTTCTCTCTCTTTCGAAATTTCTGAATTGGTGGAAAGAAACGTGGGCTATATCACTCAGATCATTGGACCAGTGTCGGATGTGGCTTCCTCGCCGGGGAAAATGCCCAATATCTACAACTCACTAATAGTCAGGGGACAAAATCCAGCAGGTCAAGAGATTAATGTTACTTGTGAGGTCCAACAATTATTAGGTAATAATGAAGTGAGAGCTGTAGCTATGAGTGCCACAGACGGTTTGATGAGAGGTATGGGTGCTGTTGATACGGGAGCCCCCCTCAGTGTTCCCGTTGGTGAAACTACTCTGGGACGAATATCCAATGTCCTTGGCGAACCCGTAGATAATTTGGGTCCCGTACAAGGTAGTACGACATTTCCGATTCACAGGTCCGCCCCGGCATTTACCCAGTTGGATACCAAATTATCGATTTTCGAAACGGGTATAAAGGTTGCGGATCTCTTGGCTCCGTATCGGAGAGGCGGGAAAATCGGGTTATTTGGTGGGGCTGGAGTTGGAAAGACGGTTCTTATTATGGAATCAATCAATAATATTGCGAAAGCTCATGGAGGTGTATCCGTATCTGGCGGGGTAGGAGAACGTACACGTGAAGGTAATGACCTTTACATGGAAATGAAAGAGTCAAAAGTTACTAATGAACAAAACATTTCGGAATCAAAGGTGGCTCTGGTTTATGGTCAGATGAATGAACCACCGGGAGCTCGTATGAGAGTTGGCTCAACTGCTCCAACAACGGCGGAATACTTTCGAGATGTTAACAAGCAAGATGTACTCCTATTTATTGACAATATTTTCCGCTTTGTCCAGGCGGGATCGGAGGTCTCGGCGTTACTGGGTAGGATGCCTCCCGCCGTGGGTTATCAACCGACCCTTGGTACAGAAATGGGATCATTGCAGGAGAGAATTACTTCCACCAAGGAGGGATCAACAACTTCCATTCAAGCTGTTTACGTACCTGCCGATGATTTGACTGACCCGGCTCCCGCCACGACATCTGCACACCTAGACGCTACTACCGTGCCTTCGAGGGGATTAGCGGCGAAAGGTATTTATCCAGCCGTAGACCCGCTGGATTCGACCTCGACTATGTTACAGCCTTGGATTGTGGGTGAGGAGCATTACGACACGGCACAGGGAGTTAAGCAAACTTTGCAACGTTACAAGGAACTTCAAGATATTATAGCTATTCTCGGACTAGACGAGTTATCCGAGGAAGATCGCCTGACGGTAGCTAGGGCTCGGAAAATAGAACGTTTCTCATCGCAACCCTTCTTCGTGGCAGAAGTTTTCACCGGCTCCCCGGGTAAGTACGTCAGTTTATCAGAAACCATTAAGGGATTTCAAATGATTCTTCCTGGAGAGTTGGATAATCTCCCCGAACAAGCTTTTTACTTAGCTGGCAATACCGACGAAGCCACTGCGAAAGCTGCGGCTTTACAAGCGGAGGGTCAGTAAAAGAGATGGTATTGAATCTTCGCGTAATGGCCCCTAATCGAATAGTTTGGAATTCCGAGGTTTGGGAAATCGCTTCATCCACCAATAGTGGTCAGGTTGGTATACTACCCAATCATGCGCCGCTTCTTACAGCTTTGGATATGGGAGTTTCGAAAATACGTCACGATGGGCAGTGGTCTTCAATGGCGCTGATGGGCGGCTTCGCCATGGTAGATAACAATCGGGTAACAATATTAGTTAACGAAGCGGAAAGAGCTACCGAAATCGATCCCGACGAAGCTCGAAGAACTTTTCAGATGGCTCAGGCTGACTCAGCTAAGGCAGAAGGCAAGAAAAGAGTAATAGAAGCCAACTCAGCTTTTAAAAGAGCGAAGGCCAGACTAGAAGCTTCAACTGCGGTTTGACGCGTCTCCTCTAAGCCCAGAAGCACTAAGTGATTCGGTAGTCCTATGATAATACTATCGTGCTACGCGCAAAAACCTCTGATGTGTCTCATATGCAGTAAAACTTATTAGATACCAATTTAATCATCACGGTATCTAGTAAGTGTTACCTACTATTGGATTCGAACCAATGACTCTCGCCGTATGAAAGCGATACTCTAACCGCTGAGTCAAGTAGGCTGCCATCGATTTGTCCCACGTCACTTTTTATACCTCTACCTATCGAGGTGCGTGACTCATATATAGATATCTCTATTATACCCGAAGAAATAGCTAGACACAACAGCATGTTTCATCACTTGAGAAATATTCGATCCCATATATATATATATATCGTTTTTTTCAAACCGATTCGTTGACTTGACAGAAATTAATTGATACCGATGAAGTTATTTCATATATGATCAAATGGATCAAGGGCTATAGCTCAGCGGTAGAGCGCTTCGTTTACACGTGCGCCGATGTCTCTTCCTCGCGAGATTTGTCGAAACCCAACGATTCGTGTGAAACTCCGCATGATAGTTTTTTGTTTCACTTGAAGCGGAGAATACGGAAGAAACCAGTAGCATGACAGATGGGTTGACCAAAACAAAGTAAGTCAACCCCCAGAAGTTGATATGGTGAGTAAGTGGCTTATCCGACGCCGGAAGTGGTGAGGGCGGCGCGAGTACCCCAGGTGAGATCTCTTCTTTGTCTCACGAACTTTCGAGTAGAGAAAGTGTTGCACACCGCTTCCAAGCGACAGAGAATCTTTGATATCGCGAGGTGGACCTGTGTCCCTAGAGGCAAACCTGTGTCAACACGGCGTTAGTGACCTTCTCAAGATACTTCGGGATTGCTTGATTTACTTCTTCTTTCCCCATGTAGTTCCTCAAAAAGAATTTTTGGGGGAATAAGGGGTTGGTGCATCAGCAATTGGCTGTTTTTGCCGACTAAATTGGGGAGCAGCTGGTAGGAGAGCCCTATGCTGTAGAAGCGGCATGTTGGGTTTGCCACGCAGTTCGAGAACGTTTCTCCACATTCCGATCCGCATGACCGGGAGTGTCTACGGCTTGAATCCGTATAGTCCTAACTCGAAGAAAAAGGAGTGGGAGGTCGTTGACACACCGTATGTCTACCCAATCAATCCAAGTTGTCTATTTAAATGACTATATTATCACATCTAAATTATTAAGCTTTTCTCTTTCTAGTGAGATATATATATATATGTCAGTTCTTTGATGCAGTTAATCACTAACTGAATCGGAGAGATGTGCAAGCAATTTGTTGAAAGTTACGAATCACCCAATTTTTCTGCTAGAAAGCCGACATTGCCATTCTCGGAAATAGAAAGCTAACACCCCTCTCCACTTCTCATTATCGATGGGGTAACTGCCGGTATAGTCAAACTAAAAATTTAATTCACTTCCCCAAGGGGGTTATACGTGCCAAACCCATTGCAGCATAGCAAGACGGTGGTTATTTACCAACCCAGATGTCGACACCTTTTCGTTTAGCTCCAGGTTTATCAACTAAATTAAGAAATTGAGGCGAAAGGGGTATGCAAATGTTTCTGCTCCACCAATATGACTCCTTCTGGATTTTTCTGCTAGTATCTATATCTATTCCCTACTTAGCTTTTTCGATTCCCGGATTTATTGCTCCCACTCGGGAGGGACCAGAGAAGTTAACGAGTTACGAGTCGGGCATTGAGCCGAAGGGAGATACTTGGATTCGATTTCAGATACGTTATTACATGTTTGCTTTGGTTTTCGCGGTCTCCGACGTCGAAACCGTATTTCTCTATCCCTGGGCTGTTTCTTTCAGGGAATTGGGACTATTTGCTTTCATCGAAGTGATCATTTTCATCTTTATATTAGTAGTTGGTTTGGTTCACGCATGGCGAAAAGGAGCATCGGAATGGCGTCAACTTCCGAATATTCGGGTGAAAGCGGCAGAGAGAGAGTCGAACCCCGCGGTGTAGATATCCCCCTCAATTCGGCGGAGCCTCCCCTCCCCGAATGGGGTGTGTCGAATTCAATTTTTTTAGCTAATATGAGTGATTTCTCCAACTGGTCCAGACTTTCCAGTTTGTGGCCACTTCTATACGGCACCAGCTGCTGCTTCACCGAATTTGCCTCCCTAATTGGTTCACGATTTGATTTTGACCGATACGGTCTAGTACCCAGATCCAGTCCTAGGCAGGCAGACCTAGTTGTTACCGCTGGCACTGTAACCATGAAGATGGCCCCGTCCCTCGTAAGACTCTACGAGCAAATGCCTGATCCGAAGTATGTAATCGCTATGGGAGCTTGCACCATTACAGGGGGCATGTTTAGCACAGATTCCTACAGCACCGTTCGCGGGGTAGACAAATCAATTCCCGTTGATATCTATTTGCCGGGTTGCCCACCCAAACCTGAAGCTATTACTGATGCCGCAACAAAACTCCGTAAGAAAATTGCTAGAGGAAGTTTCATAGATCGGGCTTCCCGCCCCACCCGAACGAAATACCCCAACCTAAATCATCGATTTCGCTTTGTACCTAGCATTCATATAGGTGAATACAACCAAGAATTAACTAATTGTAACACAAAGCTCTTATCAAATAATTTCTCGGAAAACTTTCAAAAGCTTGGAGATAGGCCTGAGAAGTAAGTATCAGAAGTAGGCGAATAACTAGATTTTATTTCATACCTGGATAAAAAGGGAGAGGTATCAACCAATATGAACACTATCGATAGGGATAAGTTCAATATCGAGACGCGGGGTCGATTATCCGCTTGGTCAACCAAACATAAGTTTTCCCACCGACCTTTGGGTTATGATTACAGGGGTGTCGAGACTTTGCAAGTCAAGTCGGAGGAGTGGTTGTCTGTAGCTGTCGCCCCATATGCTTACGGCTTCAATTACCTGCGCCCCCAATGCGCCTACGACTCGGCACCGGGAGGGTCTTTAGTCAGTGTATACCATCTGACACAGATGCGAGATCAGCCAGATCAACCCGAGGAAGTGTGTACAAAAATATTTGTTCCAAGAAAAGACCCTAGAATACCTTCGGTTTACTGGGTTTGGAAAAGCTCAGATCTCCAGGAACGTGAATCCTATGACATGTTGGGAATAATCCATCAGGGTCATCCGCACCTTAGGCGTATACTGATGCCTGAAAGTTGGGTAGGGTGGCCTCTACGCAAAGATTACGTCGTACCCAATTTCTACGAGTTACAGGATGCCTATTAATTCGTACGAGGGTGAAAGAAGAAATTGGTCTCGTCTGAAAACTTACTTCCCGACCGTCGGGATACCGTTACCTACCATCTAATCCTTACCAAAACTGTTTACGGTTACCAAGCTCTCGAGTAACCCACCCAGTTTTCAAGATACTTCCTGGTTTTTGGTTAGCTCCTTCAGGGCTGGTTGATTTTCTGCAATACCAGAACTGGTTTGGCTTATCTCACAAACCATTTGGATGCCAAGAACCAGATTTGAACTGGTGACACGAGGATTTTCAGTCCTCTGCTCTACCGACTGAGCTATCTCGGCCGATTCATTTACGGATAAAACTCAACTAGAAATCAGTGAAGTTTATTTTTAAACTTCAGCTTCTTGCCTAGTCAAACCGTTGATCTCGCCTTCGTCGACCTGTTTAACACAATATCGTTTCCAGTAAATAAAGTCTGGAGGGGGAGGGGGCTCGACTGAGCCATTCACGTATATTAAAAGCCTGAATGGCTCACCTGCGAAGTGTTTCGGAGAGACCGAAGAAAATAAAATTGAAGTGGCTTCCGTTTCCGTATTTTGCTTCCGAACAAATTGTGTGAATCCGAACAACCTGAAATGGGTTAACTGAAGTGTCTCGTTGGGGATAGAGGGAGTCGAACCCTCACGGTCGAAACCAACGGATTTTCGTTCCACTGCAACTTGCGCCGCTACTCCTTATCTCATTAAGTGTGTAGAATGGGACTCTACCTCCATTCACGAAAGTATCATTTTCTGCTACCGGCTCGCTTGTTGAATAATTTTCATCGGAATGGAATGGGATCCTGCAACAGGTAAGAGAAGAATATGCGGACTGGCTATAGTAGAAGGAGTCTACTTAAGTGTTGCATTACCAAGTACGAACAGAATTTCGTGAATGAATGCTGGGCCCAAACCGAGGGGTCCGCGTCCGAATAAGAAAAGAATTAAAATTTTATTCCCTTACCAGGTTTCAGTCTTATACTTATACTTCTACATCTTATCCCATGCAGTTAACCACGCAAAAAAGTTAGATATTCAGTTATTTCGAGAACTAGTAACTAACAGACTGCTCGTTGGAATGGTCCCCGTCGAGTCTCTGCACCTATCTCGCCTCATCGCCCGAAATTCATCTGAATAATACAAGATTTGGCTCAGGATTGCCCGATAAATGGTCCCAGGTTCCCCTGAATCTGGGGACTGCCACTTGATACGTCTCCATACCCAGGCTCAATCTGGTTGAGTCCGCTGCGTCTACCATTCCGCCATATCCCCACCCTTTAGGCCCCAACGAACTGACGAGAAGAGATAGATAACCACAGATATGTGTCTGAAAACTTTCGGCGTGCTTACACCTACTAATCCGCCTACCCCAGGCGGACCCCATTTCGTCCACCCTTAATTTGAAATAGTCCGGAACCGTGACATAATTTGTCTACACAATTTCTTTGGTTTAGTAGGCTTTTAACTAAAAGGAGACGAATTTGTTTCATTATCTCGCACTTCAGGTAAAAAAATGCATGTAATTCAACTTGTCGACGACGAGTTAATTGCTTCCCAAAAGTTGAGTTTCTATTATAGAAGTATATATGAATGCACTACTTGAAGCAATATATTATATTCGCCAATCAGTTTGATTTTTTTTTTGATGAAATTTTTATGTAAATGGATATGCTATAACGTCTTTATTTGGCATTACGAATCGCTGGCAGTTTTCGTCTACCCCCCCCCCCCCCACCTCTTTCTGAACTGCTGATAACAAGTTGGATATTTGTTAGTCACTATTCATATGTTATGATTGTCACAGATATCAACCCTGACTGACTTCTATTTACCTCGCCAGCAGTAGTAGGTGGTATCTCCGTGCTGATCCCATAAGTTTATTCCCCAACTATAAAACGTTTACAGAAAAGGAGTTTTCACGTCTCGCTACCGAGGACCTCGCTTGAAAATGATACGTCGCCTAAAGAATTTACCGGGGCTTACGGGTGGGGGTGAAACACCCAACTTGGGAGAATTTCGAGTTGCTACCGATCAATCAGCTTCAAGAAAAATTTCTCAATTCTGTGTGCGTTTGGAGGCCAAACAAAGACTACGTTTCAATTACGGATTAACGGAGCGACAATTACTGAAATACGTACGTATCGCTAGAGGAACTAGGGGTTCAACGGGCCAAGTACCGCTGCAATTACTTGAGATGCGTCTGGATAATATTATTTTTAACTTAGGTATGGCTTCCACGATTCCTGCCGCTAGACAGTTAGTTAATCACAGACATATTTTAGTGAACAATCGTATTGTAGATATACCAAGCTACCGCTGCAAGCCGAAAGATATTATCACTGTTCGAAATCGACCAACTTCCTGTAATGCGCTGAAGGGTGAGTCTCCCGGGGGGGACAAAATACCGGATCACTTGACCGCTTCTCTGTCGGAAGGGAACAGGCCTACAGGGTTGGTGAATCGCGTTGCCAATCGAGAATCCGTCAATTTGAATATAAATGAATTGTTAGTTGTTGAGTATTACTCCCGCAAAGCTTAATGATCATTTACTGAGTCAAAAATTTAATCGAGTAATTTGGAGGTCTCTACAATGGAAACCCAGGCAAAGCACTTGGGATGATAAAATTCAAGAAGCAGATTACTCGGAAAAGAAAATAACGAAAGTTTCTTGGTCTGGCTTGTTACTTCTTCCGAGCAGAAATTAACTTAGAATTTTCTGCCTTATAGATAAATACTCCGGTTTTGGGCAATTTAATTCGGTACGCGGTGAATTATCCGAATCACTGGTCCACGTCACTTCAACGAAATTCCTAATCAGCCAAAGTATTACCAACTCTTACTGCTTCTACTGAGACGGTCCTTTAGCTTTTTTTCGGACAGCTTGATTCGAAACCCGGACTCCAGCCTGTCTTTTCCGAATCGGCTATTTAGCTAGATTTCGATAAAGAAGAGAAGAAAGATAGCCTTGGAGAGGTAAAAATAGAGAAAGGAAAGGGAGGGATTCGAACCCTCGGTAGCTAGAAATCTACTTAGCATTTCCGGTGCTACGCCTTAAACCGCTCGGCCACCCTTCCTGGGGTTCATCAATTAAGTTATTCGACATATTTTAGGGATTTAGGTAGTAAAATGGCAAGTGACTTGCGAGTAGTAGTTGGGAACAATTTCTTTTCCGAAATGCAAATCAGGCAGGGGTAAAATATTCAACGCGACTTGACACTTTACTAATTTTTTCTTCCATATTATCGGCTAAGCATACCTTTCCTTTTGCAACCTCAATTGATGTACCAATAATAGGTGGGGCGCAAAAGAAAAACAAGGAGTCGAAATTGATTACGCCTAGATCTCAGAGAAATGACAACTTTATCGACAAAACTTTCACAATTCTAGCGGATATTTTGTTGCAAATCTTACCCACCACTAAGAGAGAGAGGGAAGCTTCTACATACCACAGGGATGGCGCGATTCGATAAGGCAAGCAATTTACCATTACTCAATAGAAGTTGAATAAATTATAGCTTCGATAAGCCCACATTTCCCAGAGGTGTGTTTCGATTGCCAAACAAACCCTTCGGTCGCGTATCCACGATTGATGCAGCCTCGGAAGCTACGGCTCCCACTTCCCACGGATTTCGGTATCAAGCAAGCAGGAGGTTAGATCCATAAATTGATGTGTAATACGTGGTAATTTCATGAGTAAGCACAGGGAGGGGGCAGGCACCACGTGAAGGAATCGGCAATACAAAATCTCCGTCAATTTTTAGTTTCGACAGATATCGCCTGCTCTCGGTAACTTCGAAGTCGCGGTAACGGCCAGTAGCGGTTGGGGCAACAAACATCCATCCCGTTTGCAGCTTGGATACCCTTAAAATCATCGGAGATTGCTGAAGTGAATAACCCCTCAAAAAACGAAACGTTGGGAACGAATAAATTGACAAGGGATTCGTTGTTACTGCTGTTGCCACGAGGGAATGACGCAACCGCTTCAGAAAATTCTTTGCGAGAAGGATGGTTAGATACCAGCTTCATGAAACACTAACCCCCGCTTGGTTTCCCTGGTTTCAGTTTGGGAGTAAAAATAACTAGGTCACTTGGAATGCTATTTTTTACCCGCGAATCGAGCGGGAGGAGCCGTATGAGTTGGGAACCTCATGTGCGGTTTCGAAGCGGGGCTTATTCGTATAAGCAACCGTAACGGATGTCGGCCCAATCCGAAGGAGAATATGCAGAAGCTTTATGAAGCTACTACAAAGCCATGCGTTTGGAGGTTGATTCCTATGACCGAAGTTACATACCTCATAATATAGGCCTCACTCACACAAGCAATGGAAAACATGCAAGAGCTTTGGAATACTACTTTCAAGCACCGGAGCGGAATTCTTCTCCGCCACAAGCTTTTAATAATATGGCTGCGACCTGTCACCACGTGCGACTACCTGCGCTTCAGGATTCTTCGGTTTATAAATACTCAACCAATGAAAAGGGCTTCCCCCAAGCATACTTCCGAACGGGAGCTGCCTCGAGCTGCGGGATTCGGCCTCTTTCGAAGCAATCCAGGTTTGGAGGAGGAAGGTAGCCTAACTGTCTCATGGATAACTGACTGAATCGAAGAATAAAGCACCGCAAAGATTCGTCATTGAAAATCTGGGTCGATACGATGAGATTGGTCCATCAAAAAAGTTATACAATTTTTCTCTGTAGTAGAGATGATTGGGAAAGAATAAGTGGCGGACCACGGTGTAGTATCAAATCCTAAAGGAAAAATTTTTCCAAGATTTCCAAAAAAATCCAAGTCGAGATGGGGTAGTTAGTGCCAAAAGAGGTTATTACTCCTTTCCTCTTGTTCTTTTAACTGGGAGTACGGAAAAAATTTTATTCGAGACGGATGAAATCAGAAACCTGACTATTCTTAGTTCCTCCGAAGTTTGAAAGTAATCCCTACTTCTTTGTTAGGGGACAGAAAGCCAGTAACGGAGTTGTCTGAGCCGTATGAGGTGGGAAACCCCCGAGTTCGGTTCTAAAGGAGGGGGTTTGAAAATAATCACCCATTCTGATCGAGGGGAACAGGCCATTCACCAAGGAAATTTAGAGATTTCGGAGGCTTGGTTTGATCAAGCTGCTGAGTATTGGAAACAGGCAGTAGCACCTTCCCCCGGTAATTACATTGAAGCACAGAATCGGTTAAAAATTACGGGACGCTCTTCTTTGTTTAACTAATCCGTGGGGGGAAGCGGAGCGACATGAAACAGAAAGGTTAACAAATGGAGTTGATAGATAGAGGTTCCTGCTTGCTCGACATCGACTTTGCCACCCCCCTCCCTACCGAACGGATGATCAATCCTATCAAGTCCATTAGGCACTATCGGGTCGTGTAATAATACCATCAAACGCCTACCCCGCATAACTTCTTTATAGCAGTTGCTCGAGTTTCAAACTCAAGGGAAAAGGGAATAGATTACTACATGCTGGTAAAAACTCTAGTTCTTGGAAGTTTCGTATCTTCCGTTGGTAGGTTGTTGTTATCCCCTGTCCGAAGAGAGGAGAGTCCCGATGACTATTCGTTCGCCAGAACCAGAAGTCAAGATTATGGTGGAGAAGGATCCCGTGAAAACCTCTTTTGAGAGATGGGCCCAACCCGGACATTTCTCGAGAAATTTGGCTAAGGGTCCTAGTACCACCACATGGATTTGGAACCTACACGCCGATGCCCACGATTTCGATAGCCATACCAATGATTTGGAGGATATATCCCGTAAAATATTTGGTGCTCATTTTGGTCAGCTAGCCATTATTTTCATTCGGTTGAGTGGCATGTACTTTCACGGGGCCCGTTTTTCCAATTATGAGGCGTGGCTGAATGATCCCACTCATGTGAAACCTAGTGCCCAGGTTGTTTGGCCAATAGTGGGTCAAGAGATACTTAATGGAGATGTAGGTGGAGGGTTCCAGGGTGTCCAGATAACGTCGGGGTTTTTCCAACTTTGGCGAGCTTCCGGAATAACTAGTGAGTTACAGCTCTATTGCACAGCTGTGGGTGCTTTAATTTTTGCCGGATTAATGTTTTTTGCCGGTTGGTTTCACTACCACAAAGCTGCCCCAAAACTAGCTTGGTTCCAGAACGTTGAATCAATGCTAAATCACCATTTGGCGGGTCTATTGGGGTTGGGATCTCTAGCGTGGGCGGGACATCAGATACATGTTTCACTACCAATTAACCAACTATTAGATGCAGGAGTTGACCCCAAAGAAATACCCCTTCCTCACGAACTCATTCTTAATCGTGATCTTCTAGCTCAGGCGTATCCGAGTTTTGCGAAAGGACTGATCCCGTTTTTTACTCTTGACTGGTCAGAATATTCAGATTCTTCGACTTTCCGTGGAGGGTTGAACCCAGTGACGGGGGGTTTGTGGCTGACTGATGCCGCACATCACCACTTAGCTATTGCTGTCCTTTTTTTGGTAGCTGGTCACATGTACAGAACCAACTGGGGTATCGGACATAGCACAAAGGAAATTCTGGAAGCTCATAAAGGCCCCTTCACGGGTGAGGGCCACAAAGGTCTTTACGAAATTCTAACGAGTTCGTGGCATGCTCAATTAGCGATCAATCTTGCCATGCTAGGTTCTTTGACAATTATTGTGTCCCACCACATGTATGCAATGCCCCCGTATCCTTACTTGGCCACCGATTATGCCACACAACTTTCCTTGTTTACGCATCATATGTGGATAGGAGGGTTTTTAGTAGTTGGTGCAGCTGCACACGCAGCTATTTTTATGGTAAGAGATTATGATCCAACTACTCAATACAACAATTTGTTAGACCGTGTCATTCGGCACCGCGACGCAATAATTTCACATCTCAACTGGGTCTGCATTTTCCTAGGTTTTCATAGCTTCGGTCTATACATCCACAATGATACTATGAGTGCCTTGGGACGTCCCCAAGATATGTTTTCGGATACCGCCATTCAGTTACAACCGATATTTGCTCAGTGGGTGCAAAATACCCACGCCTTGGCTCCCGGATCAACTGCACCTAATGCGGCGGCGGGTACTAGCTTAACCTGGGGTGGCAGCGACTTAGTTGCTGTAGCCGGCAAAGTTGCCATAGCCCCGATTCCGTTAGGTACTGCAGATTTTCTGGTACACCACATCCACGCATTCACGATTCATGTTACTGTATCAATTTCATTGAAAGGCGTTTCATTTGCACGCAGTTCCCGACTAATACCCGACAAGGCAAATCTTGGTTTTCGTTTTCCCTGCGACGGTCCCGGCAGAGGAGGTACCTGCCAAGTATCTGCTTGGGATCACGTCTTCCTAGGACTATTCTGGATGTACAATTCGATTTCAGTAGTTATATCTCACTTCAGCTGGAAGATGCAATCTGATGTGTGGGGCAGCATAAGCGAACAGGGGGTGGTAAATCACATCACTGGGGGAAACTTCGCACAAAGTTCAACAACGATTAATGGATGGTTACGAGATTTTTCGTGGGCACAGGCTTCTCAAGTCATTCAATCATATGGTTCTTCGTTATCCGCGTATGGTCTTCTATTTCTGGGGGCTCACTTCGTTTGGGCTTTCAGTCTAATGTTTTTATTTAGTGGTCGCGGATACCGGCAAGAACTCATCGAATCCATTGTTTGGGCTCATAACAAACTAAAAGTTGCTCCCGTTACCCAGCCTAGAGCCCTGAGTATTATACAGGGACGTGCTGTGGGAGTAACTCATTACCTTCTGGGTGGAATCGCCACGACGTGGGCATTCTTCCTGGCGAGAATCATTGCAGTGGGATAATGGCTAGGAGGATTTGAGAAACATTACGGCATCAAGATTTCCACAGTTCAGCCAGGGTCTATCCCAAGACCCAACTACCCGTCGTATCTGGTTTGGTATAGCCACTGCCCACGACTTCGAGAGTCACGACGATACTACCGAGGAACGTCTCTACCAAAAAATATTTGCATCTCATTCTGGTCAATTAGCTATCATCTTTCTCTGGACCTCTGGGAATTTGTTCCATGTGGCTTGGCAGGGCAATTTCGAAGCATGGGTGCGGGACCCATTACACGTGAGACCAATTGCTCATGCCATTTGGGATCCTCATTTTGGTCAACCAGCTGTCGAAGCCTACACCCGAGGGGGGGCTGCGGGTCCAGTCAATATTGCCTATTCCGGTGTGTATCAATGGTGGTACACCATTGGTCTACGCAATAACCAAGATCTCTATACTGGAGCTACCTTTCTACTAGCTATTTCTGCTTCGTTTTTACTAGCTGGCTGGTTACATCTGCAACCTAAATGGAAACCAAGCATTTCTTGGTTCAAAAATGCTGAATCTCGGCTCAATCACCACCTTTCGGGACTCTTCGGAGTGAGTTCTTTGGCTTGGGCGGGGCATTTAGTCCACGTAGCTATTCCCGAAGCGAGAGGCGGACATGTTAGATGGGATAATTTATTGACTGTCACCCCGCATCCTCAGGGGTTGGGGCCGTTCTTCTCGGGTCAGTGGAGTGTTTATGCGCAAAATCCCGACTCTAGTAGCCATTTGTTTGATAGCACTCAAGGAGCGGGAACAGCTATTCCGACCTTTTTGGGCGGATTTCACCCACAGACTCAAAGTTTGTGGCTAACTGATATCGCTCATCACCACTTAGCCATTGCCGTTGTGTTTATAATTGCCGGCCACACGTACAGGACTAACTCTGGTATTGGGCACAGTATGAAAGAGATTCTGGAAGCTCATATCCCTCCGGGAGGTAGGTTGGGCCGTGGACACAAAGGACTTTATGATGCGGTCAATAATTCCCTTCATTTTCAGTTGGGGCTCGCTTTAGCTGCTTTAGGGGTCGTCACTTCGTTGGTCGCACAACACATGTATGCTCTACCCGCTTATGCTTTCATAGCACAGGATTATACAACTCAAGCCGCGCTATACACCCATCACCAATACATCGCCGGGTTTATCATGGCAGGAGCCTTCGCACACGGAGCTATATTCTTTATCAGAGATTATGATCCGGAACAAAATAAAGATAACGTCTTAGCGAGAATGTTGGAACACAAAGAAGCAATAATAGCTCACTTAAGTTGGGCTAGTTTATTCCTAGGGTTCCACACACTAGGGCTTTATGTACACAACGACGTAATGCTAGCCTTCGGGACTCCGGAAAAGCAGATTCTTATTGAACCCGTATTTGCTCAATGGATTCAGTCTGCTCATGGTAAAACTTTGTATGGTTTCGATGTGCTTCTATCCTCGGCAGGTAGTCCGGCAAGTAATGCCGGTCGGGGCTTGTGGTTACCCGGCTGGTTGGACGCTGTCAACAACAGCAGCAACTCGCTATTCCTAACGATTGGGCCCGGGGATTTCTTGGTTCACCACGCCATCGCTTTGGGCCTACACACAACTACACTGATTTTGGTGAAAGGCGCATTAGACGCGCGCGGTTCCAAGTTGATGCCAGATAAAAAAGAATTCGGTTACAGTTTTCCTTGCGATGGTCCCGGCCGAGGCGGTACCTGCGACATCTCAGCTTGGGATGCTTTTTACTTAGCCGTTTTCTGGATGCTGAACACCATTGGATGGGTCACTTTTTACTGGCACTGGAAACACATAACCTTGTGGCAAGGCAATGCTGCTCAATTCAACGAATCTTCTACGTATTTAATGGGGTGGTTGAGGGATTATTTATGGCTGAACTCCTCGCAACTTATCAATGGTTATAACCCCTTCGGTATGAACAGTTTATCTGTATGGGCGTGGATGTTCCTATTTGGACATCTCGTGTGGGCTACCGGATTTATGTTTCCAATTTCTTGGCGCGGTTACTGGCAAGAACTCATTGAAACCCTAGCTTGGGCCCACGAACGGACACCCTTAGCAAATGTGATACGCTGGAAAGATAAGCCAGTCGCTCTCTCTATCGTTCAAGCAAGACTGGTGGGACTAGCCCATTTCTCCGTAGGTTACATATTTACCTACGCAGCTTTTCTAATCGCATCTACATCAGGTAAATTTGGCTAATTTTGGTTCGGTTGACTGCCAAATCGTATATTTTCGCGTCAAGCTTACCCCCCCTCACTACTTCCCATACCCGAGCCGATTCTGAGACCGATTATCCATTTATCAATAATTAGAGATAGAAATTTGTTACTTCTTCTCCAGTTATTGGTAAATAAATTTCTGGTTGCAAGTTCAATTTGTTCTAAAGTAGTAATCCAATCCTGCTTACTGATTCATCAATTACGGCAAAGAAAAGTCTCATTGAGAAGGAAAAGAAAAAGGAAAAGTTGGTGAAGAAATATGAGATTACCCGCCAATCTTTGAAAAGACGGATTAGAAGTAGTTTGCCAATTCAGGATAAGCTAACTATTTCCAAAAGATTGCAATCTCTGCCGCGTAATAGTGCACCTGTTCGTCTCCGTAACCGGTGTTCCCTAACCGGACGACCCAGATCCAATTACCGAGACTTTGGCTTATCTAGACACGTACCTCGTGAAATGGCACATACTTGTGTGCTGCCCGGAGTATCGAAATCGAGTTGGTAGGAAAAGTTTTCTTCTACCTATCTCACAAATGATGTCTAATTCTCTGAAGTAGACAGTTCTTTCTTATCATATTCAATGTAATTATTCAAGAGATGTATAATAATTACATTGGAGGCATTAACTAAGCGGGGTAGAGCAGCTTGGTAGCTCGCAAGGCTCATAACCTTGAGGTCACAGGTTCAAATCCTGTCTCCGCAAAGTAAACCATCAGATGTTTACCTACGTCAGTAGTACGATGCTTGGTCTTCGCCGCGAGCTCAGACTAATCAATTTATTTGCCACGTTTCACCGATTCATCGGATATAGGTTTCTTCAGATCGGAGATCGAGAAAGTCCAAGCCTCTCTATCAATTATTAGATTGGGAATACTTGATGCCACACGGCAGAATAAGAATTATCTAATTATTCCTTCCTTCTTCTCTTCCTATTTATTATACCTCCTCTTCTGAGCCTCTTCGTTCAATGGAGCATAAACCTATCTACCTAGAGATAGATAGATAAACAGATTTACAGGTTTATATCTAGATATGCAAGTATAATTTAGGAACATAGCTATTTCGTGCTTTGGGTTAGACCTAGTCTCTTCCGTTTCATCAAGTTCCGATATTGCGATGAGAAGAAAACAGAAAAGGCGGGACGAAAACTGATGATGTGCCCAACAGAACTCAACCCAAATTTACTTCTGATCTGAGGCCCCTTTAACTCAGTGGTAGAGTAACGTCATGGTAAGGCGTAAGTCGTCGGTTCAAATCCGACAAAGGGCTAACCGAGAAGTCGTCCGAAATCCAAGGATCAAGCTGTCTCAGTTTCACGGAAACGCCCGGGTCCGCGTGGTCCCGATGCAGGGGGAGAAGTAGTACTCCCTACTATTTCTAATGGAGAAAGTTACAGTTTTGCAGAAATGTAATTATAATTTGGTGCAAAATTATAACCAACTGCCTCGAAATTAAATTTTTTAGTTAAATCGTTTTGTTTTCCGTCGCGATTTCCGGCTTAGGTGGTATAGTTACACTGAGTAATGTGTCGCTCTTTGCAATATGAAAAAATCAGGTGGATATAATTTTTAATGCCGGGAACTTCTTTGTTACTCCTATCTTGGGAATTGAATGCGAATTCTCAATATCGATATATATAGATATATATCTATCGATATAACTATATCTATATATATATTTCAATTTAAATAAAGAAAAAGGAAAATTACATAACAATCTTTTCACTGCTTATTTAGATAATTTTCCGTCACTAGCAAAAATCCTTCGAGTCTTTAGCACTCTTATTTGTCACCCCCCCCAATGCCTGAATACGATTTCGCCGCTGGGGTTTGGAACAGAAGAGGAACCACTTTGTCGGATGTTGAAGTTTATGACATATCCTCCGCTGGAGGTTAAACTGCGGCATGCCGCTACCCACTCTCGTTACTGGGGACCGAAAGAAAAGGCTTTCAATTTTTACTGCGGATTGGTAAAATAAGTACCGAAATAATTTCAAAAAGGGGATGGATACCACACATATCTATCTATATCTAGATATATCTATCTATATCTATATACATGTTACATATATAGATAGATATAGATAGATGTAGCTCTTCACGCCGCCCTAGTATTTCTCTCCCTAGAGATTCATGGAAACGAATTTGTCTCCTGCTAGGTCGGATTCCCGAGGTACCGTCAGTGTGGCGGAGTGGCTAACAAAGTCTCGGAAGAAAAGAAAGGTCTACCCACTTCCCAAAAAACTGCGTAACAAACGAGATCAGCTCGGGATCAAGTAAGTAATAAAAAAGAGATGCCTGAAATTTAAAATTGGAGGAAAAAGAAGGAAAAGAAAATGGAACAAAAGAATCGGCTCGGCATAGGCAACAAAAAAGGGGGAGGGGGAGTAGAAAACTAGAAGCGAGGCGAAGAAACGGTTAAGGGCACGAAAAATCCCAAACTCCCGAGATTGGAAAATCTACCAGTCCCTCATTTAATAATTCCTGGGAGTATGCTGCTTCGGCAAATGACTTTTCGGAGGGACCAGTGTTGTAGTGGCCTATCTTACCGCGAAGGGACGGAACTACACCGCGTCGTGGCTCGAAGATAAAAAAATAGGGGAACCCAGAAATCGTTTGAGGAGCTGAGTGAGGGAATGAATATGACCATTGCCATTGGAAAATCTTCCAAGGAACCGAAAGATTTATTTGATAGTATGGACGACTGGCTCAGAAGAGATCGCTTTGTCTTCGTGGGTTGGTCTGGCCTATTACTTTTTCCCACCGCTTACTTCGCTTTGGGCGGCTGGTTCACAGGTACAACCTTTGTCACTTCATGGTACACCCATGGATTAGCTAGTTCTTACTTGGAGGGATGTAACTTCCTGACTGCCGCGGTCTCCACCCCCGCTAACAGTTTGGCCCACTCCTTGCTTCTATTGTGGGGCCCCGAAGCGCAAGGAGATTTCACCCGTTGGTGCCAACTAGGAGGTTTATGGACCTTCGTCGCTCTTCACGGCTCTTTTGCTCTAATAGGTTTCATGTTACGCCAATTCGAACTTGCAAGGTCTGTGCAACTACGCCCCTACAACGCAATAGCTTTCTCCGGTCCAATTGCGGTTTTTGTATCCGTATTCTTGATTTACCCTTTGGGGCAATCCGGTTGGTTTTTCGCACCCAGTTTCGGCGTAGCCGCCATCTTTCGATTCATTCTATTTTTTCAAGGTTTTCATAATTGGACTCTGAATCCATTTCATATGATGGGGGTTGCGGGAGTCCTCGGTGCCGCCCTTTTATGCGCCATCCACGGCGCTACAGTCGAAAATACTCTATTTGAAGATGGTGATGGCGCGAACACATTCCGCGCGTTCAACCCAACTCAGTCTGAGGAGACTTATTCAATGGTAACCGCGAATCGTTTCTGGTCCCAAATATTCGGTGTTGCTTTCTCCAACAAACGTTGGTTACACTTCTTCATGTTATTCGTGCCAGTGACAGGTTTATGGATGAGTGCTATTGGAGTAGTTGGTCTCGCCCTGAATTTACGTGCGTACGACTTTGTCTCCCAGGAAATTCGCGCAGCAGAAGATCCCGAGTTCGAGACTTTTTATACAAAAAATATCTTACTAAACGAGGGTATCCGTGCCTGGATGGCAGCTCAGGATCAGCCCCACGAAAACCTTGTATTCCCCGAGGAGGTTTTACCCCGTGGAAACGCTCTTTAATGGAACCCTCTCGCTGGGTGGTCGCGATCAGGAAACCACAGGTTTCGCTTGGTGGGCTGGCAACGCCCGACTAATTAATCTGTCTGGTAAATTGCTTGGTGCCCATGTAGCTCATGCTGGCCTGATTGTCTTTTGGGCCGGAGCTATGAATTTGTTTGAAGTGGCTCATTTCGTATCAGAGAAACCTATGTATGAGCAGGGACTAATCCTACTTCCCCACCTGGCTACTCTGGGTTGGGGGGTGGGTCCCGGCGGGGAGGTAGTCGATACCTTTCCCTATTTCGTTTCCGGAGTACTCCATTTGATTTCCTCCGCAGTTTTGGGATTCGGGGGTATATACCACGCCCTGATCGGACCCGAAACTTTGGAGGAATCCTTTCCCTTTTTCGGCTATACTTGGAAAGATAAAAATAAGATGACTACAATTCTCGGTATTCATCTAATACTACTAAGTCTCGGAGCTTTTCTCTTAGTCTTCAAGGCACTCTATTTTGGAGGGTTGTATGACACATGGGCACCCGGGGGTGGAGACGTAAGAGAGATTACGAGTCTTACCCTAAGTCCTAACGTTATCTTTGGCTATCTACTGAAATCTCCCTTTGGGGGCGAAGGATGGATTGCGAGTGTGGATAATCTGGAAGATATTATCGGGGGACATGTATGGCTGGGATCCATTTGTCTTTTCGGTGGACTTTGGCACATATTAACGAAACCATTTGCCTGGGCTCGTCGCGCTTTCGTATGGTCCGGGGAAGCTTACTCATCCTACAGTTTGGGAGCCCTTTCCATTTTTGGCTTCACCGCCTGCTGCTTCGTCTGGTTTAACAACACAGCATACCCCAGCGAATTTTATGGTCCCACCGGTCCAGAAGCTTCTCAGGCCCAAGCTTTTACCTTTCTTGTCAGGGACCAACGTCTCGGTGCCAATATAGGTTCCGCTCAAGGACCTACTGGGTTGGGTAAATACCTGATGCGTTCCCCTACGGGAGAAATTATTTTCGGAGGCGAAACCATGCGATTCTGGGACCTTCGTGCTCCTTGGTTAGAGCCTTTAAGGGGTCCCAACGGTTTAGATCTCGGTAAGTTGAAGAGGGATATACAACCGTGGCAGGAACGACGATCCGCGGAGTATATGACTCATGCCCCCCTGGGCTCTCTGAACTCTGTAGGTGGAGTAGCTACCGAGATCAACGCCGTAAACTACGTATCTCCCCGGAGTTGGTTAGCTACTTCCCACTTCGTTCTGGGATTCTTCTTTTTCGTGGGTCATTTATGGCACGCGGGTAGGGCTCGCGCAGCCGCAGCCGGGTTTGAAAAGGGAATTGACCGCGATACCGAACCCGTTCTTTCTATGACACCCCTTAATTGAAACTCGAAGACATATTGTTGAGGTGATGGAAAAGTGAGAAAAAGAATCTTCACTTCTTGTGTTTCTTCTTTTCGCCAGCAAACCAATATCTACTAAGTCTATGTTTTCACGTCAGTGCCGGACTCATTACATCCAGGTAAACTCTATCTATCTATTCAAATAGATAGATAGATATCATCTTATTACCTGGTGATAGATAATACCAAGCTCTCTTCAGTTTGATGGGAGAAAATGAAATATTTCGTAAGACTAGTAATAACTGTCGCCCCTTCCGTCCAGTATTATTTGGTAGAAATAGTAGGAGAGAGAGGGATTCGAACCCTCGATGGCGTTTCATTGCCATGCCAGTTTTCAAGACTGGAGCCTTAAACCGCTCGACCATCTCTCCTCGACGAGGCAGATTTCTCACCCGATATTCGGGGGTATCAATCACGTTTTTTAGGCACTTCTGGTAGGTTTTTCAGACACTTCTGGTAGGAGGTAAAAAGGTCATCAATATCTATTTATATATAGATTTCGATGGATATCTCTTTCCTCTTCAACGATATTTCTTCATATCGCGAAAGGTACGGAGTGATAATAATTATGACCGTGGAGTTATCGCAGATAATCATCCCGAATGTCGGAATTCAAACCAATTATAACTCAATCAGTACCTTATGAACTTTGAGGTAGTTAGTGGCGAAGGGGAGGTATTCGCGCCCCGTCAGCGGGGTAAGTCGTGGCGAGGCGAGAGTTCCGTCGGATGAGGATTGGATGGTACGAACAACTTACTTCTTATGTGGAAACAATCAGAATTATGACTATCGCGTTCCAATTGGCTTTATTCGGATTAATCGCCATCTCATTCCTGCCAGTTGTAGGTGTCCCCGTCGCATTCGCATCCCCCGGTGGCTGGTCCAGCAACAAAAATATTGTCTTCTCAGGGGCTTCATTATGGATTGGATCAGTTTCTTTGGTAGGTATACCCAACTCCTTCATTTCCTAAATATTTGTTGCTTCGGTTCCTCCTCTCGTAATTCACCGTTACGAGTGGAGATGTCAAACGGGGGAGATTTACGCGCGTAGATGTAGATGAGGGGCTACGGCAAGAAGTTCATTTCAACAGCTGAGGGAAGGGAATAAATATGCGAGGTCCTCTCGATAAATTCAGTTTCTCATGTATAAACTAAATACTTACGCGAGTTTCCTAGATATTGGGAAACTATTGCAGTGTTAAAATGAAATAGCAGATTATGCGGATATAGTTGAATGGTAAAATATCTCCTTGCCAAGGAGATGACGCGGGTTCGATTCCCGCTATCCGCCTATCCCGTGGAAAATGAGGAGATTACGTCACATATCTATAGATATGCATAAACATTTCCATGGAATTTTTTAGTTCCCTTAATTTTCTAGTTATCTTGGAGGAAATGGAAGGAGAGCAAATGGTGAAAGAAGAAACAAAATTTCGTTTTTTTTTTTGAATTGAATGAGATGTTGAGACAAGGCAATTTTGTCTTTGTCGAGGTAGCCGTTTCGCTAGCAAATGCGTATCGTAGGTGAATTGTGCGGGGCGGGGGGGGGGGAGGGGGGGAGCCAGCTACTTGCTAATGCTTCTGCCGGATAGTATACTTATTACTAATAGAATTGCTAGACGTCTAGAATCGCTATACATCGATAATATAATCGTCATATACGCTACTTGCTACCGAACATTCCGAACCGGATCAGTGCTTTTTCTTTTGCCCTTGCATTGGCGCTGCTCGCTGGTAGCTGGCGAGGGGCGATATAGTCAAGCGGTAAGACGGAGGACTGCAAATCCTTAATTCCCCAGTTCGAATCTGGGTGTCGCCTAACAGGGAAATCTTTATGTGTATAAAGATAAATAACTAGATTTATTTGGTTTACTTGGATTTATTAATTTAGGTAGTTTTACCGGGGATCGTTTGCCGCGCCGAAATCGGATACAGGTTGAGGTGCTCTATAGCCTGTTATAGCCTATCACATTTCATGTGTCTCGATGCGTCACGCATAAACAATCCCAATTGAGTATATCACTAATTGATAACCCGAAAGTCCAAGTCACCAAAATGTTTGAAGAGGCAAACATCAACCAGTACCATTGAAAAAAGAAACCTATCTATATATATAGATAGATAGGTTTCCACATACTCAGTATCTCTCGCTATTGGGGTATGCTATCAAGCAGGCAGGCGTCTGCTCCTCACCGACAACGCGTCTCAAGCTTCTTCAAGCTTTGCCTCGTATTTGGACTTATAAGTAATTAGTAATTAGTAAAAATCGAGAGAGTGAATAGATAATAGATAGGAATTACAACTACGGATTTAGTTACCATAGCTTGGGCTGCCCTGACGGTGATTTCTACATTTTCTCTTTCACTTGTAGTTCGGGGAAGAAGCGGATTGCGACAAACGGTTAACCAACCAGGTCTTTACTAGTCTGATTCGGGGGATACGCGTCGTTGTGGCGAGACCACCGATTCGTGTTTCCCCCACCCCATATTTTACATTTCGTTTCCGAGTAAAAGAGCCCGATGCAGCCGTTTCTTATTTAATTCATTTCTTCGATTCGTAGTATTAAAAATTGAAATAACAAGTTGGATGAATTTAGTAATCCAGTAAACTGATTTTTTTCTCTTGCTATCGGAAAGAACCTATCCCGGTTGTTGCTAGTTCATCCCGTCGCTAATTCAAACTTCAAATTTTTTGTCTGACGTTACGACTGCGCCCGGAACAAGAAACAGGAAATGAATATACGCTTGACATACACTTGAGATCAGACCTCCGGTTCGGATACCTCACTTCGTTTTGCTTGGTTTGCTTAAATTGATTCATCTCCTTTTGAGGGGTATACGCAGAAGTAAATCCGAGTGCTCTAGCCCAATACCTGATACTAATCGTTGGGTAGAACCCAGCTTTGTAACAAGCGGGAGTGATCTAGTAGAAGTAGAAATTGATAGATCATTTTTTTGATCTATCAATTTTGGGCAATTCTATTCGAGAATGATGCGTGATACGTGGTAGGTGGAGGAATAGAAACAAGATAAAGAGGCATAGATTCCAATTGGCGTAAAGAGAGCTAATCAGGGAAGGGCGCTAAGTTAACAGTAAGTTGCTACCAGCAACAACCGGGTAGCATGAAAACTTCGTCCGGAATAAAAGTAGCAGTTTGCACATCGCTCCGTTTTGCAGCGAGCAAACAGTGTCCCCTACTTCTCCTCCTCCGATTCGCTCTTGCATATGAAGATTTGCTAACAAACAGGTAGTCGTTACCAATGACTAGTTATTCTGAGCGGCCGTTTGGATGTAAAGAATAGGTGAAGAAGCTGTTGGGATTGGAATAAAAAGTGCGGTGGCTACGAACGCAAGAATATTTACTTCCGTATTGGTTGTTCAAATCATCAATTGGAAAATAGATCGAGTGGGTTTCATTGGATAAAACTCTCGGACTTCATTATGAACCATCTAGTTTTAATTAGTCGGGTCGACCGAATCTTTGGTTAATCGCAGATAGAGAAAAAAAAATCAAAGTCGAATCTTCAATATCGATTACGTAGTATATCACGAAATGAAATCTCGAGAATACCTATTCTTCGTTTTCGCGCAGTAGCAGCCTACTCTTGACGCCTCCGCTTCGGATTAATTGATCAATCGCTGTAACTCATTTACTATAGTTAAAAGATATAAAAAGTTTATTGGAATGATTAGTCTAACCCCAATCTAGATTGTTAGAAAAACTGGTCCCCTCATTACTTCCTTGCCACTTTCTTTGGATTGACAATTGGTAGGGAATACCCTTATTCTACCGAAAGGTAATCAGGCCCCCATCGTCTAGAGGCCCAGGACACCTCCCTTTCACGGAGGCGACGGGGATTCGAATTCCCCTGGGGGTATTCATCTCCTAAAAATATCATCGATCATATCGGTGAAGTGTATTCTCATTTTCTTGTCGATTCCTACCCAATAATAGGGCTCAGCTTCGACTTGTCAGAAGTCGCTAACTCGGTGAGGCGAAACCGAAGCGTTCACAAATTATGGGTCGATGCTCGAGTGGTTAATGGGGACGGACTGTAAATCCGCTGGCAACGCCTACGCTGGTTCGAATCCAGCTCGACCCAAGTCCGAGGCTGTAGATTGAACTTTGAACTGGCGCATCTCGTTAGAGTTTATCGGGATTGACGGGTCTCGAACCCGCAACTTCCGCCTTGACAGGGCGGTGCTCTAACCAATTGAACTACAATCCCAGTAATTAATTTGATTTGAGTCTATGTATCAATTGCCTCAGAGTCAACGCTGAGTCAGTGATCTTTTTTACTTTCTCCGGGGGAAGGGGGGAGAGGGGTGGGGGTGTCCCCGCTTCGACCGATAGTCGCAAGAAGTAGCTAGATCTATCTACCATTAAATCGGTAATGATTTTTTTACGGGTGTAAAATGTTTCCGAAACCTAACCCTTTTCTAGCGAGTAGCTTCTTTTTGTAGATTTGAACTAAGCTTGAAGTGGCTGATAACACGAAATTGCTATCAACGGAAAGGAGAACATCCGTATGTTTTTTCAAGCTTTCCTGGTAATCGAAATTACTGGTGTGATATAATTGCCAAACCTACTTCACTGCCATGTATCTCTGTATCTCTTAGTTTTTTCTTCATCGACCGTTACCTCAATTTTGGATACGTAAGTATTTCGACCAATTTCGATACAAAACGACTTGCTTAATCAGGAGGTACGTAGGTTTACAAAATCTGGATCGCACAGACGTCTTTTGCTCACAGCTTAGCTTATGAAAAAGATTTAATAACTTCGTAGCTTTCTCCACACTTCTTTTGTCTATTCGTCGCCATACCTTCATCCGCAAATGGTTGTGGATAAAAAAAAAACGGAGAATAAATTGATTTCAAATTATTAGGAGGCTACTAAGTGAGGTGCCCTATACATAGAAAATTGGAAGTACAGAAATCTAATCAATATGTTTTTAATTGAGGATGGGTCTCGATGTATCACTTTATTGGAAGGAAATAGAAATATGCCCGTACTACCAGAACTTGCACAAATTCAATTTGAAGGGTTTAATCGATTTGTTCACGAAAGATTGCTTGAGGAACTTGAAAATTTTCCGAAAATTGAAGATACAGATAAGGAAGTTGAATTCTGACCTATTGGTGAACGGTACCAATTGACGCAACCTTCAGTCGAAGAGAGAGATGCCGCGTATCAATGTGTCACATACTCATCCGATCCATATGTACCAGTTTAATTGACTCGTAGTGAAGATGGAGTGGTGCAAGAAGAAGACGTCCGGCCCGGATCTATTCCTTGGATGAATTCTAAAGGGACATTCATTATCAACGGGGTTGCCAGAGTTTCAGTCAATCAAATTTTGAGAAGTCCCGGTATTTACTACAACCGGGAATCCGATCAAAAAGGAGTTTCCGCGTATACTAGCACTGTAATTTCGGATCGGGGAGGGAGATTCAAACCAGAAATGGATAGGAAAGAAAAAATTTGGGTTCGCATTAGCAAAAAGAAAAAAATATCCATTTCGATCTTATTAGTAGCTATGGGGTTGAGCAAAAAAGATATTTCGAAAAATGTTCGTTACCCCAAGATTTTTCCAAATATATTGAAGAAGCAAGGGGGGGCCGTTGAATCGTCGGAGGATGCTATAGCAGAACTTTACAAACACCCATACTCCGCTACAGACGCGGATATCTCATTTTCGGAATCTATATTCAAGGAGTTATAGAAGAGGTTTTCTCAGCATAGATGTGAGTTAGGGCGGATTGGTCGACGGAACCTAAACATCAAACTAACTCTTGATGTACCTGAAGCGGAACATTTTTTGCTACCCCAAGACATATCAGCAGCCGCAGATCACTCGATAGAAATCAGCTACGGAATAGGCAACCTCGACGACATAGATCACCTGAAAAATCGACGTGTTCGATCCGTAGCGGATTCGCCTCAAGAGCAATTGAAATTGGCCCTAAACCGTTTGGAAAATTCGATTCGACAAAATCTCTCTAGGGCCGTTAGGCGCAAACGCGCGATGACGCCCCGGGGATTAGTCACGCCTGCACCAGTAATAGCAACTTTCAAAGAGTTTTCTGGATCACACCCCCTATCACAATTTCTAGACCAAACCAACCCATTATCAGAAATGGTTCATAAACGAAGATTAAGCTCCGTAGGTCCCGGCGGGTTGACACGTCGAACCGCCAGTTTCCAAGCTAGAGATATTCATTTTAGTCATTATGGCCGTATCTGCCCAATCGAAACATCGGAAGGCATGAATGCTGGCCTTATTTCGTCACTAGCTATTCAGGCGGAAATTAGCAATTCTGGCTCTTTGCAGAGCCCGTACCTTAAAATGTCGGAATCATCTGAAAAGGAGCAATTAATCGACTCATCTCCCACTGAAGATGATTGCTACCGAATAGCAACTGAGAATTCATTAATATCCCAATGGAGAACTAGAGAGAAGGAACTCATACCGGTTCGATATCAACAAGAATTTCTCAGCGTCCTTTGGGAACAAGTTGATTTCCGAAGCATCCACCCCTTACATTATTTCCCTATCGGAGCTTCTCCTATTCCATTCATTGAGCATAATGATGCGAACTGCGCCTTAACGGGTTCTACCATGCAACGTCAAGCGGTTCCACTGGTTAATCCCGAAAGATGCTTTGTAGGGACCGGGTTAGAGAGTTAAGTAGCTTCAGATTCGGGAAGTGTAGTTGTATCCGGACGAGAAGGATAAATCCGATATATTGATGGTGATACAATTGAACTATCATCAATCGATGAAGCAACAGGCAGTGATGCGGCTTTACGTGTTATAAGCAACGAATTGAAGATATATGAGCGTTCCAACGGTAATACCTGTATACACCAAAAGTCTACGGTTTTGGCGGGAGAATTACCGAAACGCGGGGAAGTCATCGCGGATGGGGCAGCAACCGCCAGGGGGGAATCAGCTCCAGGTAGAAATATCCCAGTGGCCTACATGCCGTGGGAAGGATACAACTTCGAAGATGCGGTGTTGATTAGTGAACGCCCAATATACGAAGACATCTCTACATCTTTTCACATTGAGAGACACGAAGTTGAAGTTTGCGTAACAAATCAGGGTCCTGAAAAGGTTACCAAGCAAATACCTCAATTGGATAGTCATACGCTTCGACACTTAGACGATAATGGGCTCGTGGAATCGGGATCTTGGGTAGAGGCGGGAGATGCCTTGGTGGGTAAACCAACGCCCCAAGAAGGGGCAGATTCATCACGTGCTCCAGAGGGGAGATTATTACAAGCCACTTCTGGTATACAACTAGTTAACGCAAGAGAAAGCTGTCTCAAAGTTCCGATTGGTGGAAGAGGTCGAGTCACTGACGTCAGGTGGGTCTACCCCGAAGACGACACTTCGAACGATTCAGAAGTCACTCATATTTATATACTGCAGAAGCGTAAGATACAAGTAGGTGATAAGATAGCTGGTAGACATGGAAATAAAGGTATCGTGTCAAAAGTATTACCCAGACAGGATATGCCTTATTTGCAAGATGGTACACCAGTCGATATGATATTAAGTCCTTTAGGAGTACCTTCATGAATGAATGTGGGACAGATTTTCGAATGCCTACTTGGGTTAGCCGGGGAGTTTTCAGAAACCCATTACCGTATAGTACCCTTTGATGAGAGGTACGAACGGGAAGCCTCTAGAAAACTAGTATTTTCAGAACCTTGTAGAGCAAGTGCAAGTACTCGTAATCCGTGGTTATTTGAACCCGATCACCCCGGAAAGAGTCGATTGATCGATGGACGAACGGGTGATCCCTTCGCGCAACCCATCACAACTGGGAAAGCTTATATGATGAAATTGATTCATCAGGTCGACGATAAGATTCATGCACGATCCAGCGGACCTTACGCACTTGTTACGCAGCAACCTCTCAAGGGGAGATCCAGACGAGGGGGACAGCGGGTTGGAGAAATGGAAGTCCGGGCTTTGGAGGGTTTTGGCGTGTCTTACACGTCGCAAGAAATGCTTACAACTAAATCGGATCATATTCAAGCTCGTTACAAGGTACCTAGTGCCATTATGACCGGAAAACCTGTTTACAAAACCAATACCGTTCCAGAGTCTTTCCGATTGCTAGTTCGGGAGTTACGTTGCATGGGTTTAAATCTGGAGCACAACTTTATAATTGAAGAAGATTTGGAGAGGGAGAGTGAAAATATCTGATATCCAATTGAAACTTCTCTCATGAATAATCAATCAAAACTTTTTCTATTATGATTCATCGAGCTAATTATCAACAGCTTCGAATTGGACTGGCTTCCCCCGAACAGATTCGCGGTTGGGCTGAGAGGGAGTTACCCAATGGAGACGTCGTCGGGCAAGTTGATCAACCTCATACATTGCATCACAAGACTCATAAACCAGAGAGAGATGGCTCATTTCGCGAAAGGATACTCGGGCCCATAAAAAGCGGCGTCCGCGCGTGTGGAAACTATCGATCTGCCAGTAACGGAGAGGAGTATTCCAATTTTTGCAAACATTGCGGAGTTGAGTTTACCGATTCCCGGGTTCGAAGATACCGAATGGGATACGTCAAACTTGCATGTCCGGTGACCCATGTGTGGTTTTCAAAACGAATCCCTAGTTATATTGCAAATCCACTCGCCAAACCTCTTAAAGAACCAGAAAGCCCAGTATATTGCGATGCGTGACTCGATTGTATGTGTTGATCATTACAGATTGGCTATAAGCTGTCATCCCGTGCAAAAGTGGGAAGCCTCTGACCGACATGTCCCTCGCGTCGATCGAGGAATATTGTCTAACTCGGGATAAAAACTATCGCGTACAGAATGGGGACCCCCTCCATGGTTAATTTTTGGCAAAAAATCCAGCGATTGGGCTTCGTTATAACTCCTCCTATTTCAGTTGATAGAATAAAATTCAAGTGCTTTTTAACACAATCCTTTGGTTTTCTTCCCCCCCCCCCCCCCTTTCGGAAAAAACTTTCCAAATAGTATTTTCTATATGTGGTTATGAAAATTCAATCATCGCATCGATTTTTCTATTCAATTAAATTAGTAGCCATCGAAGTGGAGTGGAAACCCAAAGAGGGAAGTGATCGCATTGGGAACAAGGGAAATATCTCCAGGCTACGACTAAATCGAGAAATAAATATCGAAGGAAAAAACGACTTCTCTCTCGGTAGGTCGCTCAATACGGAGGGTCCAAGACTACTCGAGAAAAACAAGAAGTTGAGACCCGAGTAATGAGCAACTACCTCATCTTGAGACGGTATTACTGCGTCTCAGAGACGTCAAATTGTTTCAATTTCACGCCTAGTTATTTGAGCCGGATGAGAGGAAACATTCGTGTCCGATTCTAAGGGGGGGGGGGCACCGCCCGACCTATCCCAATCTTTTTCTTGCTAGGCCCGTGGCCGAGAGGCCCAACCTATTAAGATTGCGGGGTTTGTTCAATTACGAAGACCGATCCTGGAGAAACATGCTTCCCATCTCTCTTTCCACTCGAAATTACGAAACGCTTCAAGGGAACGAAATTGCCACTGGGGGAGATGCCGTCAAAAAAGGATTAACTAGTTTGGATCTGCAAAGTGTTATGGATCGTGCACATTTGGAGTGGCAGGCGCCGGCAAAGCAAAGGCCTGTTGGGAATGAATGGGAAGACCGGACAATTCAAAGAAGGAAAGATCTTTTGGTCAGACGGATGAAATTAGCCAAGGATTTCTTACGGACGAATCTAAAACCGGAATGGATGGTTTTAGATCTCCTGCCGGTTCTTCCACCTGAATTGAGACCAATAGTTGAATCGTATGAAGGCGAATTAGTTACTTCCGACCTTAATGAGCTTTACAGAAAGGTAATTCATCGAAATAATACTCTTGCTGAATTCTTATCGGGGAGTGAATTCACGCCGGAGGGACTAATCGTTTGTCAGAAAAGACTTATTCAAGAAGCCGTAGACGCTCCCATTGATAATGGTATACGTGGGCAACCAATGAGGGATATCAATAACAGACCCTACAAGTCATTTTCAGAGGTTATTGAGGGCAAAGAAGGACGATTTCGTGAAAATTTGCTCGGAAAACGGGTTGACTACTCGGGTCGCTTCGTTATTGTCGTAGGCCCATCCCTTTCGTTACATCAATGTGGATTACCCCGAGAAATGTCAATCGAACCTTTCCAAGTATTTGTAATTCGTAACTTGATCGGATGACATCTAGCTTGTAATCTACGAGCGGCTAAAAGTATGATACGAAAAGAAGATCCCATTATATGGGAAGTTCTTCGGGAAGTTATGCGGGGTCATCCCATACTGCTGAATCGAGCACCTACTTCGCATAGGTTGGGTATACAAGCATTTCAACCCATTTTAGTAGAAGGACGTGCCATTCGTTTGCATCCATTGGTTCGTGGGGGGTTTAACGCAGATCTCGACGGAGATCAGATGGCCGTTCATGTGCCCCTATCTCTCGAAGCTCAGATTGAAGCTCGTCTTCCGATGTTTTCGCACATAAATTTGTTATCCCCTGCTACGGGCGATTCTGTATCTGTCCCGAGTCAAGACATGCTTCTCGGTCTTTATGTACCAACAATTGAGAACAAGCAAGGAATCTATGGAAACAGACATTCCGTTTTCTTGGGAGGGGGTGACGTCCACCCCGCCGGGATACCCCGTTTCGGTAGTTACTACGACATACTCAGGGCCAAGGAATCAAATCAAATCGATTTCTGTAGTTTCTTGTGGCTTCGATGGAAAACTAATTTGGAAATGATTAGTTCGAAAATTCGTGAATTACCTGTTGAATCTCAACATGAATCCTTGGGAACCTCTCTTCACTCTTACGACAATTACCGGATTAGAAAGTGTAGGAGGGGATATATCTCAAGTATATATGTACTTACCACGGCTGGTCGCATTTTGTTTAATCAGCAATTGAGGGAGGCGATGCAGGGTGTGTCAAAAGCCTCTTCGTGTGCTAATTCGTCCGTACCGGATATGGTAACACAAGGCGAAATGGCTATATCTAACCGCAAGAATGAAGAATGAAAAATCTTTTATATATAGATATATTTAATAAATATTTATTAAATATTTATTAAATCGCTTAATTTCAAATTATTGATTAATAAATGTTAAATGTTACGGTATAAAAAGATATATAAGGTGAGGTTTTTATAATGACGGATCAAACTGAATTGCCGTTCTGCAATAAAGCAATGGATAGAGTTGCGATGAGGCGACTCATCGGCAAGTTAGTCGTTTGTTTTGGAATTGCATCTACAACAAATATTTCGGATCAAGTTAAGATTTTGGGTTTTCAACAAGCTACCAAAGCATCTGTCTCGTTGGGCATCGACGACCTCCTAGCAGTACCATCCAGAGGATGGCTTGTACAAGACGCTGAGAAATAAGGTTACGTCTCAGAGCAGCATTATCGTTACGGAAGTCCGCATGCCGTAGAGAAATTACGTCAATCAATTGAAGCCTGGTACGCTACAAGCGAATGTCCAAAACGAGAGATGAATCCAAGCTTCAAAATGATCGACCCTTTAAATCCAGTCCACATGATGTCTTTTTCGGGGGCCCGAGGAAGTATATCCCAAGTTCATCAGTTGCTTGGCATGAGAGGATTGATGTCGGATCCCCGGGGACAAGTAATTGATCTACCCATTCGAAGAAACCTTCGCGAAGGCCTATCCCTAACGGAATATATCATTTCTTGCTATGGTGCCCGCAAAGGGGTTGTGGATACCGCCGCTCGAACCTCTGACGCTGGATACCCAACACGCAGACCCGTTGAAGTGGTCCAACACATTGCTGTACGCAAAAAGGACTGCGAAACTACCAAAAGCATTGCTTTGCTGAATATCGCCGAAGATAAACGAGAATCTATTAGAACAGTATCATATCAAAAATTGGTTGGACGTGTGCTGGCAGAGAACGTCTATTGGGACGTTAGATGTATCGCCACCCGTAATCAAGATATCAGTGATGGACTGGCTAGTAACTCAGTAGCATCGGCGCAGCCAATATATGTGAGATCTCCTTCGACACGTAAAAGCATTTCCCGGATTTGTCAGTGGCGTTACGGTCGGAGTCTTGCTCATTACGATTTGGTAGAATTGGGGGAAGCTGTTGGCATCATCGCGGGTCAATCCATTGGGGAACCGGGAACTCAATTAACATCAAGAACTTCTCATACAGGTGGGGTATCTACGGGCGATATCGCAGAATACATACGAATTCCGTTTAATGGGCTTATTAATTCCGATGGGAGGCTGGTTTATCCCACACGTACGCGACATGGGCATCCTGCTTGGACGTGTCGAAATGATTTATCCGTTGCTATCAGGAGTTGCGGCGCTATACGCAATTTTGTCGTCCCGGCCCAAAGTCTACTTATGATTCGAAACGGTCAGTATGTCGAAGCACAGCAAATCATCGCGGAAGTACGAGCCAAAGAGTTTCCCCTTAAGGAACGTATCCAAAAAGCTATCTATCCAAATTTAGAGGGAGAAATTCACTGGAGTAAATTTGTGTGGCATGTCAGCGACTGCATAGACAATCCCATTCGTGTCGTACGCGAGGCGGGCCATATCCGGATTCTTTCAGGAGCTTATAGCGATTCCGACGAAAGCTATTTGTTTCATAAAGATCGGGATAGAGTCGGTATCAAACCCAACTCGATCGAAAAGAGGTGCGATTGCTTTGAGGGAATTGGCGAGGAAGAAGTTGATGCCGCCAACAGCGAAGGTTCCCAAAAAAGTATCCGAGAATTTGGAATCGATCCAAAATGTTTTTTAAATTGGTCGAAACCTCCAACATCTAACTATATCCTATCTAATATCAAAGTGGAGCGGTCCGAAAAAACTGAATCCGTTTCTCTGTTGTTGGAAAGACAACGAGACAATTTTGACGAATCACGTTTCGCAAATATTGATGTTCAATTAAACAGCATTTTGGATGGAAGTGATATCCTCGCCATCTACGAAAAATTCGAGTATCAAACTGGTGTTTCGGGGATTATGAGATATGGTACCGTAGAAGTTGAACCCATTGATAGAAAGAGATTCCCCTTTGGCGGTAGGGCGGAAGAAACGACTTCTGGCTCGTGGTATAGAGTAGTCAGGGGAGGCAATTCCTTTCTAATTCCCGAGGAGGCTTATACTATATATGAACCTCCAGCATCTATTTTGGTAACAAATAATACTTTTGCAGAAGAAGGCACACGAATAACTGGTACTATTAGTAGTAAAGTGGGTGGACTAATCCGAATCGAAAAGACATTAACAAACGGTATTACGGTAAGAGTATTACCCGGATATATTCACAACCCGGGGAAGGCAACTAGTATACAGAGACGAAATATTAATCTAATAGAGTCAGGTAATATGATTCTTAGTGGAATCCAAACCAGGGGTTGGGTTTACCCCCAATCGGTTACACTTCACAGGAGAAGAAAGACCTCTGTCCCGGTAAGACCAGTTGTCAAATACGATGTATCTAGCGATTCCTTGTCGCAAGGAGTCTTCTGTGCTGATAAGCCGAAAACGCAGAAATGCACGAAAGCTCAAACCCTTCTATGTATCTCCCATGGAAATGGTGAGGAAATCAAAATGATTAACCGCACGACTCTTCAATTAATTCGAACTTTCTTAGTGGCTGGGTGGCGGAGACACTTCCACGAGACCCCCCCTACGAGGAAGAATTACTTAGCTCTCACCAGTGTGCGAATCAATAATCTCTTTAGTACTTTTCTTCAGGTTAATTCGGCGGCGTACCCCCCCCCCGCACGGAGGCTCGGAGTCAGTCAGGCTTCCCAAAAATGGGTGTCTGTCGACAAGCCTTTTCTCGCTCGGGTCAATTTATCCAACGACGACAATGACTTAGCTCCCAAATATCGGAGCATTACTGTTCATTCGGTGCCGGAACGTGGTATATCTTTCTTAACTTTGTCACCGTTTGACTTTTATCGCACCAAATCCTTCGCTGATTCAGGCAGTAATAGCTACAAGAAAGGAGTTGGAAAATACTTCCCCCGATCAGAATCGGGTATAGGCGGCTCGTACGGGAGTCCGAAAAACGTTTCATTCAGTTCCGAATATGAATCTTTCTCGGAAAAGTATCCGAATCTAAATATTAAGGAGAGGTCAGTTAAATTTGAAAGATCGAGCTTCACTTGTTGTCAATTAAATTTTGAAGAGGTAGGTCTATCGGGGACTTCATACGCAACTTCCCTTTTTTCGGCTACCTCCCGTTTGGCACTGAGTGGCAAAGCTTCCCCCTTCAGAAATTATTTTATCGATTATTCGACAGATACGTATCCAACAGATACGCCGGACCACCGACATCGGTATCTAATTGATGAAACCAAATTGACATTGAAATGTGCTACAAATACTTTTTTCAATAGATTTTTATTGGAAAAGCCAATTCGTCCGACACCGAAAATTCTCAGTCGGGGAATCTTATTAATTAATCTGGGACTATTAATCAACGAAAGTCGATATTTCTGTGGAGGTAATTTATTTCTGCAGTCTGGTCAGGTCGTAGCCATTCACCGAGATTACTTACTAGTCAGAACTGGTAGGACCCTGCTGGCGACCCGGGGAGCAACTCCCCACAAGATATCTGGAGACATCATTGGGGAGGGAGATACGTCAATAACATTACCATATGATAGATTGAAATCTGGAGACATTACTCAGGGTCTTCCGAAGGTTGAGCAGCTGCTGGAGTCTCGTTCCATCGCTTCTATCCCAGCAAGAATCGAAGATCTTTTTGGGAGATGGAATCGGGGTATTACGAGATTAATTGGGAACCTCTGGAGCCACTTTCTAAGTGCCGGAACAAGTATGGAACGCCGCCAACTGATTCTAATTAATGAAATTCGAGAAGTTTACGAATCTCAAGGGGTACAAATATCCGACAAACATCTAGAAATTATTATTTGGCAACTGACATCAAGGGTTGTAGCGTCCGAAGACGGAATAACCAGCGTCTTCCTTCCCGGGGAGCTTGTCGAGTTGTCACAGGCGGAACGGATGAATCGCGTATCAAAGAGACCGATTTTCTATGAACCTATTATACTGGGAATGACAAAGGCATCTCTTAATACTACTAGTTTTTTATCAGAGGCGAGTCTTCAAGAAACTACGCGAGTATTGGCCAAAGCTGCTCCCCGCGGTCGAATTGATCGGTTAAAAGGATTGAAGGAAAACGTTATTCTTGGTGACGTCGTCCCCGTCGGAACAGGTAGTCCAGAAATTGTTTGCCAACTAGAAGTGAATAAACGAAAAGGATTTCATTCAGCAGTAGATAGGAATAGCAAGAACCCAAATTGGCGGACAAAATATGACCTACGTGGTTACCGCGAGAAGCGAAATATCGACCCTAATCTATTCATTCATAAGGGATTGAGCCGATCCCTCCTCCCTTATCTTAATCTCGAGATAAGATAAGGGGTTACCCAATACTAAATGAAATTTTTGCGCGTTTCAACCCGCAAAATTGATCACCAGATTGTAATAATTTATCAAATTTAGTTAAAATGAAACAAATTTACAGCTTTCTATACCTGAGGGGAAGATGCAACATAAAAATCGGAATATTGAGTTGGAAGGAATGATGGCGGCGGGGATCCACTTCGGTCACCAAACCCAGAAATGGAATCCCAGGATGTCACCTTATATATCTACAGAACGGAAGGGTGTTCATATCCTCGATCTAACTCAGACTGCTCGTCTTTCATCTGAAGCCTGTGATTCGGTATTTGATGCAGCAGCGGAGGGAAAGGAATTCCCAACGGTTGGTACGAAACATCAAGTAGCTGATTTGATAGCATCAGCCGCAACGAGATCTCAATGTCATTATGTAAATGAAAAATGGTTAGGCGGTACGTCAACAAATTGGTTCACCACAGAAATGCGTCTTCGTAGGTTTCAATACTTACAAAACGGAGAAGATACAGGAGGGTTCGACTGACTTCCGAAGCAAGAGGCGGCGATTTTGAGGGGGTAACTGTTTAAACTAAAAAAGTGTCTAGGCGGAATTCGATATATGTCAGATTTACCCGATATTGCGACAATTACCGATCAACACGAATAATCTATCGCCCCTAAGGAATGTATTACTCCAGGTATTCCCACAATTTGCGTTGTCGATACAGATTGCGATCCGGATCTTGTAGATATCCCAATCCCCGGCAATGACGACGCGCGACCTTCAATCCGATGGATATTGGACAAACCGACATTAGCCATTTGTGAAGGTCGTTCGAACTCAAAGTTCTCCGAGGTAAATTAACGGGTGGCGGGGCTGAGAATTGCCTCGACGACTCGTAACGAAAAGGGATTTATACCATAATTCCACAATTGGGGATACCGCCTAATTCCACCAGGAAGTAACTTGCTTCTGCTATTTTGGAATAAAGAATTTGTAGCGATCACCTTAAATATTTTAGATAAATTTATCTGTTGAGAGGGGGGTATTACGCACATCGAGCAACTCCGAATTTATGAGATTGATTATCTGTATCAAGTATCGACTGTAGAAGTAGGCTAACACTCCTATTGGCAAATAGGAGATTTCCAAGTTCATGCGCAGGTTCTCGTAACTCCCTGGGTCGTTATCGCCTTGTTGTTGGCTCTACCTATTGTAGCCACCAGGAAGCTGCAAATCATACCGACTGGCAGCCAGAATTTCATCGAATATGTTCTTGAATCTATTAGGGATTTAACTAGGACCCAGATGGGGGAAGAGGAATACCGTCCCCGGGTTCCATTTATTGGAACGATGTTTCCATCCATTTTTGTTTCCAACCGGTCTGGTGCTCCGTTTCCTTGGCGAATCGTTCAGTTACCTCATGGGGAGTTGGCTGCACCTACCAACGACATCAACACTACTGTTGCGTCAGCCTTGCTTACATCAGTAGCACATTCCTATGCAGGTTTACGCAAGAAAGGTTTTGGTTATTTTGGTAAGTATATCCAGCCAACTCCGGTACTACCACCTATTAATATTTCGGAAGATTCTACCAAACCCCCATCACTTAGTTTTCGACTGTTTGGAAATATTTCGGCTGACGAGTTGGTAGTAGCTGTTCCCGTCTCCCTAGTACCTTCAATTGTTCCTGTACCCATGACGCCTTCAGGATTATTTACAAGTGCCATACAGGCTTTGATTTTTGCCACTCTGGCTGCAGCTCATATTGGGGAATCCACGGAGGGTCACCATTAATTTGGTTGGATTGAGTCATTCCAAAAGAATATAGTAACCACGAAATACTTTTTTCGAGAACCATTTGTTGGGTCGCTGTAGTGGAAAAAAACCGTTTCCGTGGTATCATGCTACAACAGTACGAGATCCGTGTTGTCTCCTCCTCCCCCCCGGATAGCGATGAGAAAGACGAGCGGGAGGAGGGGTTAATAACTAGAACTCCTGCATGGCCTCCAAATTGAATTTGAGCCATTTAAAGTTTTGAATAGGGAATAAGTATTGATTTTCACCGCCAAGCTCAGATTATTGAAAAGGAATACACAAGGTATTTGAAAAGCGATTTATGTCGTTTTTGCGTTTCCCATTTGAACCGGTTTAGATCTCAGTTGGATCCATGTCACGGTATGTCAAATGAAGCCATTAGATATTACTTGCACTAAAATTGGGATAGACATGTTTCGGTAGATAATAATTAGTATTGCCAAATACTCAAATTTCTTCGATCCAATTTTATTAAATTAGGCGGGAGGTAGCACCGATCGACGTAGAAAGTAGATGCGTCCTTTTCATACTTCATTATTTCTCCGGATTCAACATTAAGTATACGGGTATTATGTTACACCATATTACTAGTTTTGATCAGATTCATGTAGAATTGATTTCCCGATTAGCGTTCACTAGAAAGTCTTCGTTGTGCCGAGTCTAGTTGGTACCCAGCAAAACAATATTGATTGACGTAAATAAATTAAGAGGAGACTAATACGAACCCATTGATTTCTGCTGCTTCTGCTACTGCCGCCGGGTTAGCTGTAGGCCTCGCCTCAATTGGCCCGGGTGTCGGCCAGGGGACTGCTGCGGGTCAGGCAGTCGAGGGTATCGCGAGACAGCCAGAAGCAGAAGGCAAGATACGAGGTACTTCATCGTCGAGTTTAGCTTTCATGGAAGCTTTGACAATTTACGGATCAGTTGCAGCTCCAGCTCCGTTATTTGCCAATCCATTTGTTTAACCTGTTTGTAACAGGAAGTAGCCTGGTGCACCCCCCCCCCTTCCCTTCCCTAAACTGTTTTCGAATCAGTGGTGAGCTGGGAGGGAGGGGCTTGGTAGGAAGTTGCTGCTCCGCCTACCCAACCGAGTACCTGCCGCGTTTAGTTGTAACTCCCCCTCTCTCCACCAAACTAGAAAGTTTTGACGAATCGGGTAAACCAATATAAGTCGCCAAAATTAATGACTCGGAAAATCTTGTCCCCATCCCGATTTTATTTCGACTTTTCGGAATTCGGAATTTGTCACCTCCCCCCAGGCCGGACCAGAAGTTGTTTAAATCTTGCAAAACCTTCCAGGAGGGAAAGGATTACGAGAAGTGTAAGTGAGATCGTTGCTCCCTCAAGTGATTGGACTCTTGCCGCAAGTATTGGCTTAAATACCAATATCTTGGAGATAAACTTAATTAACTTAATTTTAGTGCTAGGTATATTGTTTTACTATGGAAAGGGGGTGTGTGCGAGTCGTATATCCGAGTGGGATAACTGTTCTCTCCAGTTGCACCCGAAAATGCAAAACCCCGACGAATTCCCTGTAAATAAATGTTATGCAAGAACCGGAGCATTCCGTGTAATCGATGAAACTTTCACTTCCATTGACCGATTCTCGGGACTGTCGTCAATATGGTTAAAGCCAAATTGCTTAAAGTCTTAGCAAAATTAGGGTTTTCTTTCCCCTACCGCGTAAGCCAAATCGCGACTGGAAACGCATCATTCGGTATATGACGCTCATATCAAGAATACTTCGATTTGTACCACTTTTCGAGATAAATACCTATATAGGTAGATATATAGATAGATAGATATCGAAGTTGATTTAGCTCAATCTTCTTCAATTTGCTGAATAGACAACCCATACAAGATGAATACTACTCGGAAAAAGCGGCTCTCAAATAATTACCAATTATCTGGGAGAGCCCCCAATTTTTTTTTTCCCTTTCAAATATTGATTACTCAATTCAAGCCTATTCGAGATGAATCTTATTAGTTGATGGAGGAGAAGGAGGCGAGCCCGCGTGTGAAAGCATTATCTGTTGGATTCTACCGATTTACTGGTAGAAACGAAACGGGCAGGAAAGCCGAATGGATCGAAAAATCCACGTTCGGTTTGGGAAGAGATTATGGGTCTCCGAGAATCAGAGATCTGTAATCCACTTTCATTGATCAATTTCTTGGATAATCGTGAAAGAACAATTTTGAATACAATTCGGGATGCGGAAGAGCGTCACAAAGAAGCTACTAAAAAACTTCAGAAGGCTCGTATTCGCCTGCAGCAAGCAAAAGTTAAAGCGGATGAGATTCGAATCAATGGACTTACGCAGATGGACAGGGAGCAGCGGGATCTCGTTGATGCAGCCGACGAAGATTTAAAAGGATTGGAAGATAGTAAGAATTATGCGATTCGTTTCGAGAAGCAACGCGCTATCGAGCAGGTTCGACAGCAAGTTTCTCGACTAGCGTCCGAGAGGGCTCTAGAAAGTCTAAATAGTCGCCTGGATAATCAACTGCATCTGCAAATGATTGATTATCACATCGGCTTGTTCAGATCCATGAAAAACAAATCCAATTAGTTCCAATTTCACTACCATCTCATTGTAAAACGGGTTCTATTTCTACTTCTCCCCCTTCCAGTAATATTTCTTCGGCAAACATGGTTATAAACATTCGACCCGACGAAATTAGCAGCATTATTCGCAAGCAAATTGAAGGGTATGTCCCGGAAGTAGAAGTTGTTAACATTGGTACCGTACCTTAAGTCGGAGATGGGATTGCCCGTATTCATGGACTCAACAAAGTAATGGCTGGCGAATCGGTGGAATCTGAAGATGGTACAGTAGGGATCGCTCCGAATCCGGAATCTGATAATGTTGGGGCTGTACCGACGGGCGATGGTTTGACCATACAAGAGGGAAGTTCCGTAAGAGCGACAGGAAAGATTGCCCAAATACCAGTCAGTGACTCGTTTTTGGGTCGTGTTGTAAATGCCTTGGCCCAACCTATTGATGGGAAAGGTCAAATCCCAGCTTCTGAGTTTAGATCGATCGAATCCCCCGCTCCAGGGATTATTTCGAGACGTTCCGCATACGAACCTTTACAAACAGGTCTTACTGCTATTGACTCCACGATTCCTATAGGTCGCGGTCAACGAGAGTTAACTATTGGCGATAGACAGACTGGTAAAACAGCAGTAGCTACAGATACAATTTTGAATCAGAAAGGTCAAAATGTTATATGTGTCTACGTAGCCATTGGTCAAAAAGCTTCTTCTGTGGCTCAGGTAGTGGATACCTTTCAAGATCGCGGCGCCATGGAATATACGATCGTGGTGTCGGAGACCGCGAATTCTCCAGCCACTCTGCAATATCTTGCTCCTTATACGGGAGCGGCTTTAGCCGAATACTTCATGTATCGCAAGCAGCATACCCCGATTATTTACGACGATCTTTCCAAACAAGCCCAAGCTTACCGACAAATGTCTTTGCCATTAAGGAGACCACCTGGACGAGAAGCATATCCGGGAGATGTTTTTCATCCACACTCTCGTCTCTTAGAGAGAGCAGCTAAGTTAAGTCTCCAGTTAGGGGAAGGTAGCATGACGGCTTCACCTATCGTCGAGACGCAAGCGGGGGATGTCTCAGCTTACATCCCCACCAATGTTATTTCTATCACCGATGGCTAAATCTTCCTATCAGCAGATCTATTTAACGCTGGGATTCGACCAGCGATAAATGTGGGGATTTCTGTATCCAGAGTGGGCTCCGCAGCTCAAATAAAAGCTATGAAACAGGTGGCTGGCAAATTGAAATCGGAATTGGCACAATTCGCAGAACTGGAGGCTTCCGCACAATTCGCTTCCGACCTTGATAAGACCACTCAGAATCAGCTAGCTAGGGGCCAGCGATTGCGTGAGCTGCTTAAACAGTCTCAGTCAGCCCCATTATCGGTAGAGGAACAGGTGGCCACCACTTACACCGGAGTCAACGGATATTTGGATGTACCAGAAGTTGAACAAGTCAAGCGATTCTTGGTTCAGCTACGCGAATACGTAATAACCAATAAACCTCAATTTGGTGAAATTACTCGTTCTACAAAAGTGTCTACAGAACAAGCGGAAACACTTTCGAAGGAGGCAATTAAGGAGTCAACAGAAATTTTTCTGTTGCAAGAGAAATAAGTGATAAGGTTGCAGATTGCACCTGGGGAGGGGAATGACCCCCAAGCATTATCCGACCACTTCCACTTCATCTACGCCGACATAATCAACTCAGACACGGAATTACGCCCAATAGGATTTGAACCTATACCTAAGGTTTAGAAGACCTCTGTCCTATCCATTAGACGATGGACGTCTGTTCCTTCTTCTTCTCGGTTGGTGACGAATATGCCGACGGATTAGCTCCCAAATCGTGAACAAACGATAGCTTCAGTTTGTTCACGACGCGACCCATGGGTGGGGGGGTTAATTCGACTAGGGCTCCGGGATTCTCAGCGTCACCAGCGGGTAGCGGGAATCGAACCCGCATCAGTAGCTTGGAAGGCTAAAGGTTATAGTCGACGACAACAAATGGTTATGACGTCGCTAATCCAGAACCGAACGTGGTAGTTTCCGCCCATTCGGCTCCTTTATGGGGAGGAAGCATAAGTAGTACGAAACTGGGATAGAAGTCGTCTACATACACCAACCTAGTTAGACAAAACAACCAGAAGACGAGTGGGTTGTCTCTTTCGCCTCAAGGGAGCACATATCAAAATTACTTCTGCGAGGATCGAGGCTTTCTCCATATTGGAATATCTGGGGGCTTTTTTTTCCCCTCCTTTTACACCACCGTCCGGATAGTAGGGAACCGCCCCACTTGGAGTAGGTGGCATCCATAAAATCTATGTCAGTCTTGCTTACGTTTTGGTCGTACAGCATGGATATACTTCCTAGATGATCCCTTGAAAAAAAAAAAATTAGTTTTATCAATTACTTTTTTTCCTTCATTTACTTCGTTCTCTATTTCCACTCCCAAAAATCCTTAGGTAAATATTTTTCACCGAGTCTCGGAAGCAATTGTTATCGCTTAATCAAAAAAATGCATGATAATCCTGATAAACCAAGATCAATCTATTTATAACTTTCAAGCTTGAATTTTCTTCCAAGGTTCAGTGACGATGAAACAAATATTTTAGATGTCTACCCATAGATTCTTATCTTCTTTTTTCATTCTCTCTATATTGCGAAATCATCCCAAGTTTTTTGCATACCAAAATAATTCTGCTTCGTCACTAACCGGTACGACTTCCGAAGTACAAGAGTAACAGAAATGGCGCATTCTTCTCCCATACCACCATCAATAACTGGTAAGGAGAAATAGATGTACTTCTGTAAAAATAAAGCTTTTTGATTTAGTTGAGATTCAGTTTGAAAGATCCCTTAACTATTGAAATCAATATGAAACGAATCACACTTTTACCACTAAACTATACCCGCGACGGTGCAATTCTATTATACGAGTTACATGTACACCGGTGAGGCGTTCCAAACGTACTTACATCTGGTTGTAGGAGGAGCTCCCCCCCCTACCCCACCCACTCCTCGTTTCCGTATATATGTATATATCTATATAGGAAATAGGTATTCATTTAATGGGTGCGCTGCCCACGTCACAGATTACCCCTTCGAGCTGCCAATAGTGCAATTACTAAAGGTCCTGATGCAACTACCAGTGCCAAAATAGCAAGTTGCGCAATTATTTCTAGATTCATTATCCCTCCTCCTATCGTTTTTCAGAAATCTATCTTGATATCAAGAAATTTTATAAAAAATTAGACAAATATATTTATTTAATCTTTTTTCTCACTTACGCGAAAAAATGGGGAGGTGGTAGAAACCGGTGGCATCAAATTCATAAAGTGAAATTAATTCGCTCCGCTTCCATAACAAGCATCTCAACTGCGAAATTCGCCATTGCACCGTATCGGCAATCAATTTGGTTTAGTTAGCAGAGGCGAATTCGCCAGTTTCGTCTAGGCCAAGAAGTATCGAATCCATTTTGGGCAAAATTTCCGCTCCGTACCCAATCAATTTGGTTACGAATCTATTTATCTTATGTTACGTCGTAGAAGGAGGGGGGGGCCGGCAAGAGACAGAAGAGGGGAATTTCTACCCAGGATTGATCTGAAATTTGACTCCATCAAATTAGGTAATACGCACGCGGGCAAGGCCACCCCTTCCGTGAACTGTACCGTAGATGTAGATTGTAGGTATAGACTTACATTCTAACTTCGTGTTAGAATTTGGGGAAAAAACATCCCTAGTTGCTCGGAGAGATGGCCGAGGGGTCTAAAGCGTCGGATTGCTAATCCGTTGTACAAGTCATATGTACCGAGGGTTCGAATCCCTCTCTCTCCCTTGTTGGTAAATTAGTTAAACTGGTGGAATGGGAAACTTATCTCAACAAGGTAACTGAGACATTGATTTCTATCTAATCCCTACGGCCAGGGTTTCGTCCGGGATCGTTTGACAAAAATCCGAAAACAAAGAGAGAGACGAAAAAGATCACTACTGCATAGACAAATAGTTTGAGGGTAAGCGTGATAACATCTCCATGTTTTTTAGAACTAGGGATAAAATAAGACGGAACAACTTCGTCTTGTTTCGAACATCTATTTATCTCTATCATTTATATTTGTTTGGACATACGAATATGACTTCTTCCCCCAATTTAATTTGGAGAAAGAACCCGGCTTTTACGAGACGTCATTTTACCAAATGGATTACATTTATCCCATTCAGTATTCCGTTTTCTTCTTAGTTACTTCAATAGGTGGGAAGAGAAGTTGCATAAATATTCAATTCACTAAAAAATTTATTTCTGTCAATCTCGAGTAAGCCGCGGGCATCCGATCCCATTTTTCGATGTAGAAGTGAATGCGTCGGTACCGATATATCTAACCGCGGATGCCACGTAAGAGGTTTGCGATTTACCAAAATTAGTTCTTCCCTTGAGTTGCAGCGATCCCCCCCCACCTTTTTTCTCTCCCCAACCTCAACTGCTTGGCAGCTTCTCTTTTTTACGTCGCCCCGTAAGGAGCGGGGCATTCTAGAATTGAGCAACCCCCTAGTACTTAATTATCGAAAACTAACTGCGGCTTGCCAAACGAAGGCCAGGAGGAGGAAGAGCACCGGTATTACCGGCATCACATCCACAATTGGATCGAAGATTGCATAAGCTTCGGGTAATTTGGCAAAAGAGGCATCGCTGAGGTGAATAGAATTTTCCAGATAGATGTCATACGAAGCTATCATCTTTATTCTCCGGTGATGTAGCAAGTAATTTCCCCCCGACATGGTTACGTATCACCTTGCAATTGGTTGACCCGTCAGGCATATTTTATTATATGTTCCCCCATTCAAATAATTTGGATTCACCGAATCGAAATCTTACCGGACCAAAATGATATCTGACTGGGTTTCTACTTGAGTATTCCTTCTCAGTTAGTTCTCCGAAGTACTAGTAGTTCCAAACTACTCCAATCTCTTTTCGTTGCCGCTCCCTCCTAACCGAGCGAATAACTAAAAAAACCGGTTGACAGGAAACTCGAAGTGTGGGATAGTCATCATACCGATCGTTTGTGGGGCGTGGCCAAGCGGTAAGGCAGCGGGTTTTGGTCCCGTCACTCGGAGGTTCGAATCCTTCCGTCCCAGATTTTTTTTTCCTAAAAAAAAAAATCTCCCGCATCCTCATATACTAGAAATTAGAGAAGTCATAAATCTCACTTATTTCTAGCTTCGATTCTATATCTACCCCCTCCCTCGACATACTCGATATAATAGTTCTTCCCGCTGGATCTTCCAGTTTATATTATGATGATAAGCCGCATATAGCAATAGATCCCTTTGTGATGCGAAGTAACAAAACGATACCGAAATCAAATTATGAAATTAGCTTATTGGATGTATGCTGGACCCGCCCACATAGGTACTTCACGGGTAGCCAGTTCCTTCAGGAACGTACATGCTACAATGCATGCCCCTTTGGGAGATGACTATTTCAACGTGATGCGTTCCACGTCGGAGAGGGAAAGGGATTTTACCCCAGTAACTGCTAGTGTAGCGGACCGCCACGTACTGGCACGTGGGTCTCAAGAAAAGGTTATAAGTAACATAAGTCGAAAAGATGAGGAATAACACCCCGACTTAATCGTTTCAACACCTACGTGTACCTCCAGTATTTTACAGGAGGATCTACAAAATTTTGTGGATCGAGCTTCTTTGTCTTCCGAGTCCGATGTAATTCCCGCGGATGTTAATTACCACCGAGTAAACGAGCTTCAAGCGGCGGATAGAACCTTGGAACAAATAACTCGATTTCATTTAGATAGGGCTCGTAGACAAAGTACCTCGGATCGATCCGTGACAAACAGACCTTCAGCAAATATTATAGGAATTTTTACCTCAGGCTTCCATAATCAACATGACTGTCGCGAATTGAAACGTCTACCTGGAGAATCGGGAGTTGCAGTCAATCAAGTAATCCCAGAGGGAGGGTCTCTCAGATATTTGAAGGATTTGCCAAGAGCTTGGTTTAATACAGTTCCTTACCGCGAAGTAGGTTTGATGACAGCAACTTTTTCGGAAAAAGAGTATGGAATGCCTTACATATCTATAACTCCCATGGGAATTTCAAACACAGCCGACTTCATTACACAGATCGGAAAGCTTGTGAATGTGTGGGCTTCCGCACTGTCAGAAAAAAGACTTAACTACAAGTTATATATTGACAATCAAACTAAATTTGTTTCTCAAGCAGCTTGGTTTTCAAGGTCTATTGATTGTCAAAATCTGGCTGGAAAAGAAGCAGCAATTTTTGGTGACGCAACTCATGCAGCCTCAATTACTAAAATACTCGTTAAAGAAATGGGAATTCGTGTCAGTTGCTCAGGCACGTATTGCAAGCATGATGCAGAACGGTTTAATGAGCAAGTTCGGGGTTTATGTGATGAAGTAATAGTTACGGAAGACCATACCGAGGTTGGAGATACGATAGCTCGTATTGAACCCTCCGCCATATTTGGAACTCAAATGGAGCGTCATATTGGCAAACGTATTGACACTCCGTGCGGGGTCACTTCTTCACCAGTTCATATTCAGAATTTTCCTCTGGGATATCGACCATTTTTAGGTTACGAAGGAACCAATCAAATAGCCGATCTAATCTATAATTCGTTTAATCTGGGTATGGAAGATCATTCGCTGGATGTTTTCGGGGGACATGATACCAAAGAGGTAAGCACCAAGTCCCTATCAACAGATAGAAGAGATATTAATTGGACTCCCGAAGCTGAGTCGGAACCAAGTAGAATTCCTGGTTTCGTAAGGGGGAGAACCAAGAAAAACACCGAAGTCTTCGCGAAGCGAAACAATATTCCGGAAATTACAATTGACGTGACGTATGCGGCTAAAGAAAAATCAAGCTCTTAATTCGATAAGCTGTACAGGTAATCATTCGGCATAAGTTCTAGTCTATTTAACTTAATTTCGGGAATGCGTCGGAAAGTTCGTACCGGAAATATCAATCGAAGGTTTTGGAGCAGTAAGTATTTAGCAAAAAAATAATTCTCGGTTTTTAGATATTACGGTAAAACCCCGCTTGAAGCGACATGGTAAGAAGCGACGTGTGACTCGAACATCGAGATCGTATTCGCGGAGTCTAGTATCCGCCGGTTCTACTCAGAGGGTAGGACGTTCCTGCTTCGACATTCGTTAAAACCCATTACCCAATGAAACTTGAAGAATATCTATCTATTTGAATCTATTTCTATTTTCAGAGAGAAGTTCTATCTATGGTTATTTCCACGAAATAGCGCGGCGAAGCCTCATCAGTCCGTTACCTTGTCTTACCGGGGACTGAAAACTCAATTTCAGTGGAGTTGGCTTAGTATTACCGGGCTCAGACGACCCAACTGCCTTACTTCGATTGAGTCTCATTTTGTCTACAATCAGATGTAGAAAAAAACTTACTCGACAAATTTTTTTCTAGGGGTCGATGAGGATGGGTTCTGCCGCTACCGACTCCCAACTTGGAAAACCCTCGGGGTTAGGCCTAAACCTAAGGATTGTCAAAATCGATCTGCGAACGAGGGGATTTTCGATATCCAGTTGAACTTATTAGTAGGTAAATGAAGAGGGAAGAGGCGGGGGGGGGGTAAGCTTGTCCCCCCATTAACCTCCCCGCCTCCCTATTCACCTTGTAGTAATATTTTTCACAAAAGGACAATTCGTGAGGAGATAACTCAATAAATGGGAGGATGACACATATGAGTTAGAAGTATTTTTCTACAATTGGATAGAACAGTTACCTATTCAATCGAAGTTGTGCTCTAAGCTGTACGAATTCAACGTTTCACATACGGCTTTGCGGGGGGGGGGTTTCACCCCGCGTGCACCCACCTATCCCGATAGGTTACTTACCGAATAATTGCAATCGACACCCAATCTCGGCGGGAAGGGGAAGCTATTAGGGAGGTTGGTTTTTACAACCCCCGCAAAGAGCAAACCCAATTGGATCTTTCTGCTATTATTGCTCTCCTCAAAGAGGGAGCGCAATCAACAGAAACTGTTCGTGATATTTCGAAACGGGCGAAGGTGCCTGAACAAGTCGGAATCAACCTCTAATCAAAAATCAAATTTTAGGAGAATCTAATGGGCCCAGCTTACAGCTTCTTTCAGGTGCTTTTGTATTACCCCTCTCTTCTACTTATACTCTACATCTATGCCGTATTTGGCATTCCCTTAAGAAGTAGAATATTTCGGAGAGACTACTGGTTTTCCATCAAAACCTCCTTCGAAAGAAGTGATATCGGACATATCTTCACGGATGTGATGAAAAATTGGAAGAGGAAGGGAAGACGCAGGTAGTTCAAGCCAATGATATGATTACTACCGGGACAAACTTTTATATCCAACCCAGTGTTGGGTTAGGGGTTGACCGCCGATTTCACGCCACAAATTTGATCCAACTCCCCACGATCCTTCCCAAAAGATGATACTTTATCGAGGATCAAGTCGGGAAATGTTTTACTTGGGTCGATGCTTCCTCGACAAAACCCAAATTAGTAAGTATTTACTACATTAGCAAGTATTTACTAATTCGGGTTTCACGTTGTCCGATGAAACAGGTGATTCAGCTCTTTCGACCACGGTGGTTAAACATTCGCAGCTTTTTCTTCTCATTTTATTCATACAATGAAAATATAATTATTAATACATTGAATCTTTTGAATAAAATTCATTATGAAAAGTAATGCTTGGGAGTTACTGTGACGAAGACAACTTCTGGATCCCTTCCTAAATTTGATGTATTACAGAAAAGCGAAGGGCTTAGCGCTAATCGAGATTGTTTCCCATATCTACTTCTCCTCCTATTCAGAGATAATTTTTATTCAGTCGCTTGTAGGCGTTGTTTAGATAGACGAGACATCGGTTTGGTATTCGGGGCGTGTAGTGCAGCAGCAACAAAGCGTTCAATTGATAGTGTGCGTTACCAAGATTATTCAGAGATTTTTTATTCAGAATTTGTTTGAAAATGAAGCAGTCGACTTGATATAGATTTATATCTCCATGTACTTCTACAAACAATATGTCTAGTTTTGGGGATACCTCTTTCGTGTCGGTTAGCTGCTGAAACAAATAACAACTCGAAAATTTCACAGTCTATTCATTCAATATTTTTATTTCTGGAAGATAGATTACCAAAATCTAGCCACGTTTTAGAGATAGAGATGTCACAGAATCTTCATCTAGAAACTCCGGTTCGCTTGTTTCGCCGACGAATTGGGGATGTGACATTTCCACATCTATTAAGGGTAGTTTTTCACACGTACAAAACTTTGTGTGGAAAATCTATTCAGATTCGGTCTTGGAAACAAAGAGAACGGAGAAGTATTGACATGCTACTCCGAAATTTTTACACTTACGAAATCGATTCGATATTGCTAGTTTTATGGACACGAATGCATGAGTCAAACCCGAGATATTTTGTATCTCCCGATCGGAATAACATGACCAGAAAGAAGATACGTGTTTCTGAATATAATTTTCGATCAGACGCGATAAGCATCGACCGCTGTCTCACTCGAAGTTTGTGCATCCACCTTGGGAGATGTAGAAACAAATATCTCATAGCTTTTCGTGGAACTCAATATTTCGCAAAAAAATGGATTTATTACCTTTCAATATTTCTCAGATCTCATTTTCATTATTCAATTGAATTTACCCAAATACGTATCAATTTGTTATCCGCCAGCTGCGTCTTATTCTTGGGTTACATCTTAGCTATTCAGCCAGTCTCGGAAAACGTCCAGGTCGAAACCACAATGGATTCTTACGGCAGTCTCTTGGGTGGAGAGAGAATTCATCCCAAGATTCCAATTTCGCTACTAGTTAAACTCTTGGAAAAAGAGAAGTTCTGCGATAGTACTGGACATCCAGTTAGTAAATTAGCCTGGACTGTATTAACAGATGATGAGATTTTGAACAGGTTTGTAAAAATTTGGAATACTTTTTCCTCGTACCACAGCGCCTCAATAAATCGAGATGGATTGCGTAGATCGAGATATATATCACGACTACCATGCGATAGTACGTCGGCGGGTAAACATAGAAGCACAATACGTCTCTCGCGACGCAGGTTTGACCTAGAACTACCAAAGATGGTCCCTACGTCTAACAAGCTCAACTCCTCCAAAACGGATCAAAGAATTTGGCATTTAAGCCTAATTCAATTTGTTTCGTCAACACTTATTGCATCGAAAATACAAGTCTAACAAATCTGTTTGAGGTTTGCTTTTTCCTCCTTTCAATTCAATTTAATAAAAATCGCTATCAAATTGATTTGATGAGGAAAAAATAGGAATACCCCGCCATTTCGATTTATACAGTCACATAGATACGAAAGTACTTCACTTGCTAATTTCGTTTCGAAATCGGTGTGGCAGAAAGTTACCCACTCCCAAATATTATCCCGATTCCTATTACGAATTACACTAATTCCTTCTTCTCGGATTTCTTTTTTCTACTGGGTAATCTGCCAATTTTGCCGGAACGTATTTTGACTATCGGTTTAATTACAGTTATTGTGGTCGATTTATCAAATAGGGGGAGAAATACAATTTCGCTTCACAGAATTTCACTAATATCTATGTTAATTAGCATGGTTGTTTCATTATGCCAATGGGGGATCCACTCCGTTCCCATCGCTTTCGAAAATTATCGGATCAGCAATTTTAGCTATATATTTAGATTTTCTCTGTTGATTTGTTCGCTATTATCTGTTCTGTTGCCAGTTGATTACATACGATGTTCAAAAACGGCTTCGGCAGAATTTTCGTTCCTTGCATTAACTGCAGGTTCGGGTGGAATGGTTCTATGTTGGGCAAATGATTTGGTCACCCTCTATGTGGCGTTGGAATTCTCAAGTCTATCTTCTTGCTTCTCGTCTGGACATACCAAAAAGGATATAAGATCGAATGAAGCAACTACGAAATTTTTACTGATGGGCGGAGCAAGTTCGTCTTTTCTGCTATATGGTTTTTCTTTGTTGTATGGAATTTCTGGCGGACAGCTACAGCTTGATAAAACAGCCGATGGACTCCCGTTAAGTCAGTATCTCACTGTAATTTGTACCTCTATTGCGTCTATCACAGCTGGGACGGCGTTCAAACCCTCTCTCGTCCCGTTCCATCAATGGACTCCTGATGTATACGAAGGAGTGTGATTCGTTCGAAAAACAATTTAGTCATTGCTAGTGATTTAACGACATCGCAATTGTTTCTCGCAGTGTCCTGCGAGCGCGCGGGAACACAAGAAATTCCCTGCATTGGTAGTTGCATCAACAAATTGCTCTTGCCGTACCTAAATTTTCGGGGATTGTTTGACCAGTAGCGTACGAGTAAAACAGAGACAAGTCGCGGGATTTAGTAGATCCCTTCTTTATTTCATATCTACTCATCTACATCTTCCTATTTTCACTTCCATGCAAATTTCCCACGAATTTTCTTTCTATTATGGGTAGATTCCGACGAAATCGGCAGTTCGTACAGATTTAGCATTTAGCTGGTAATTCAGTTCATTTGTTTGTACCTCTTCCTCCTTGTTTTCACCTGTTGATGGAAAATTGATGGGCTCGATCCTTCGGAAGCTACTGATAAACTCCTTCAACTTGAAAAATCACCCCAAAATAGAGTTGATATAGCAAAGCTGTACGTCCGCTCCGCTAGGAA